AAAATAAATTATAGATTGCATAGTAATATAATATACGTGTATACTCCTGTATATACGGATACTAAAAGAAGAACTATGTTTGCTTACTGCGGGACTTGAACCTGCATGCTCCAATGAGCAAAAGCTTTTAAAGCTTTCGTGTCTACCCGTTTCACCAAGTAAGCAGGGGGGCTGTTAGATTATATTCTAATACTTGATCCTTTTCGCAACCAGAGCTTAGAATTACCTGAGCCTACTATATAGCCTTGATTAGAGTGATTGTTTTGTTCTATAATGGACCTACTTTGATTGCTTAAAGTATATAGAAATTCAAATATTATTTGAGCCTTTAACCTTATTAAGCCAGTTTGTGTATTCGTATAATTAGGGATAAAGCCATTATTTGATGTACGTCTAAATAAAGTGCTAGACAAATTGATATTAAAACGACTTCTAGACAACCTATTTTCTAAAGCAGTAAAATAATTCAAGCCCGCAGGTTCGCAAAAACTGCGATAAATAGTTAACTCTAAGGGGAGCAAGGGCTTGGAAGTGTTAGAAAATAAATTAATATGTTTTTGAATTTTACTAAAATTTGACTCACTTAACTTTTGTAAACTTAACTTTTGTAAACTTAACTTTTTTAAACCCGAATAAGCATTAATTACATAGCGGTAGTTAGTTGATAAATTGTTATGTTTCCTTGAGTTTATATAGTTATTTAAGTTTGTTAATTGCGTCGACTTTTCCCTACTTAATAAACTCTTTTGTTGTCCAGTACTCAGTTGATTAATTAAACTTACTTGCTTTGCAACCAAAAGCAAGCTATTGTGTACGATTTTACCTTGTGAATACAATAAGTTTAGAAATGCTAATAAAAACATATGATTAGTAATATCTCCAGAGCTGGGCCTTAAGGAACATAATTCATGGATTTTTTCTAATAGAGGGGCTTTTGTGGTTTTAGAACTGACAGGTAGGCTAGGATTATTCCTTGTTACAATTTGTATTTTTTTGAAGTTTTGCATGTACAAAAGCTTACTATCAAACAAGTTAATTCCTTTTGTCTGTAAGTTAATTCCTTTTGTCTGTAAATATATTTTAGGCTTTTTTATCAGCCCAACTCCGCGCTCCAATGCTAAACTAGAAAGGCGTAGTAAGCAATTAAGAAAGTTATCACTAGGCTCTGATTTATAGGTTCTCATGCTGTTGTTTGAGCTGTTAAAAACAAAATATTTATATATAGCATTTATTTGATTAGCTTTTGTGATACAACAAAACTGAGTGTAGTTTTTTTTTTTATTTTGTCTAGAAGCATTTAGATAAATAGGAGCAATTGAGAAATTGGATAATTTATAAGTTTTGCCATATTTAACAAAACCAGTACTAGTATTAAAACGTTTATAGTTTGTATTAAAATCGTCCTGTAACCAGCGTACATAATGTAAAACGGCGCTAAAAAAACGCCTTTTATTTAATGCGTAATTTGTAGAAAACAAGTGCTTTGCTGCGCATGCTGTATTTATTGGTAGTAAGTGGGGTGTTAGTACAGTAAGACTATCCGAATTTACCTTGTATTTTACTAATTTATTTGTAGGTAAAACAATTTGTTTACTAACTCGCCCAGTCAGTTTGAAAATATTTAGATTTTGTTTAAGATGATCATAAAAATAATACTCGCTAACTCCAATAAACATAGAGCTTTGTGTTTTGCTAGCGATTCTTAACGCGATTGGGTTTGCTCTGCTCATTTGTAATTAAATATGATATTTTTAGTTTTATTAACTGTAATAGAAAAAGTATGCTTTTGTAGCAAATGAAATGGTTGATTACTAAATAAATGAAATGGTTGATTACTAAATTCTTACAAGCGTAATTAAGGTATTATAGCAGTATTAATGCATAGTTAGCTTGAACGAAGTGTTTTTATAAACACCCCAATGAGACTATAAATAAAAAAGTTACTAGATGGATTACCTACAATGGGATAATTTACAAGATTGTTTAAACTATAACGATTACAGCTAGGACGGCCCAATCGGCCGGCAGTCATGCCGGAGATTACCCCAATGGTTGGAATTTTTAGACAATTCGCTTGGTTTACTAGATTTTGATTTTTTTCAGGATTAATAAAAAACATAATATCAGCCAACTTATTATTAATAAAAGGGCTTTTAGCAAACATTTGGTATTGATTTAATTGGTTTAAACTAATTAACTTATCGTAGTAGTTGTGGAATTTTTTTTCATGGTATCTGAAGGGTTTTGATATTATTTCGTTAGAAATACGCTGCCTTTTGTGGGCTTTAAAGGTGTTTTTAAATAAGCGAGCAATTAAAGATTGATTTGGCTTAAAACTATTTTTGTTTTGATTGTCATAGGTTCTACCATCTTTTACACTTTGATAAAATCTATTGATATAAAAATGATCAATGCTATTGCTGTAAGCTTTTTTAACTATTATATTTGAATTACGCTTGTTCTTTGTTAATTTAAAGTAAGTATCCCCGATAGATAATGGTGTGGCTGATCTATTTTCTTTACTATGAATCTTATAGGATTTATAATTTGCGTAAAAGTGTAAACTAGCTTTGTAAATACTTGGGCTTTTAAATGTGATAAAATTCTTGGTATTTTTAAACAATATTTGAGGCTTCGACAAAACTAGTTTTGTTAAACCTATTACCTTAAAAGCCTCAATATTATTTTGATTTGGCATTGTTAGCTGCTTGGGCTTATATTTATTTCGTTGGTCAAATATCTTAAATTGACTATAAAATATACTTGAAGGATGCTGACCTTTTAATCTCCAAGCTAAAATTTTACCAAATATATTTTGTCGAACTATAGACTGCTTTGTTTTGTATTGATTAACTCCACTAGTTAATAAATGAAATCGATTGATTGGTCTTATATAGAAGGAAAAAGGTAGATAGTTTTGTAAATACACCCCTTCTTTTAAGTGTGATTTTCGAATGCCGTATAGAAATGTTTTATGGTTGTTGTTATTAATTTCTTGGTGTGTATCCTGCGATTGTGCCTTTTTTGTTTTGGTGGGTGCATTAATATCAACAATGCTTTTGAACAAATCCTTTGAGGTATTGTTAAAATAGACTGATTTATAGTGATTAAAAAATTCTTCATTCAGTTGATTTTGCAAAGTATTAAATCCTGTCTTAGTGTTAGTTAAGAATCCTACAAGTGGAGCAGTAATTTCTCCTCCTATTTGTTGCGTTAAAGTTTGAGCTTCTTTTACTTGTAGTTGTATAGCCTTTTTCATCTTAATTTGTAATTGGTTATTTGCATATTGCTTTTCTATGCTAATTTTACCTATTGAAGTACTGTTGTTTTGGATTTTATTAGCTTTTTGAATTTCTAGTTTAGGTGCTTTAGTCAATTTATCTTGGTTTATTTTGGGACCCAAACCCAATTGAAAAGAACCAGAGTCCGTAAAAACCTGCCCTTTATTAATCTGCCTTTCAATATAGTTACGCCCATTAAAATCTTTTGACTTTTGTGAGAAGAGCAAAGGCCGAGTTAGGGTAGAATTCAATAGCGTATTTGAGTTTTTTATAAAACTCTGGATTTTTTTATTATGCACATAACTTGTTTTAATTTTTAAGCTATTTAAAAAGGTATTTAAGTGATTAAATAAAGCTTTGTTGAGCAATGCACTTGGTAAGGATTTCGATGGAGAGTGGTTTATGTACTTTGCTGCAATGTTTGATATATTATTTAGTTTAGATGGCATACTATGCCGCTTACATTGCTGTATTAGCCAGGTATTTACTAATGTCGAGTCAGCCTCAATCGAGTCATTGCCGTTTATAAATAAAATCTTTTTATTGTTGCGCGCAGCAGACCAGCATATTTGCAAAGCTTTGAAAATATTTGAAAACGTATTTCTTAAATTTAAAAATGCAAGATCAGGCCCCCAGCAAAGAAGTTGTTTAGTTTGGAATAAATATGGTTGATTATTGTCAAACATATTCGAGTTTATTATATTTTGAATTGGATATTTTACTTTTAACGAAGCATTATAAATATGGCTTGGTCTAGTAGAATATCTAGAATAATTATGGGTTGTGTTATTATTTATAATATATATCATATGTTTTTTATTAGCTTATAGAAATTCTAATAGCGCTATTAGTATAAGAAATTTAAAAGGTACCTTTTACATTATAAAGATTAATTATTATTATACTAATAATGAATCTATTTATGTATAATAATTAAATATTTTAATGACTTCGCTTTACTAGTCCCGGTATTAGGCCTTGCCCGGCATAACGTCGAAAATTTATTCGACTTAGTCGAAATTTTCCGATGATTGAGCTCCGCCCCGTTACTATGCAGCGATTTCGTATATTTGAAATCCCTTGTTTTTGAGTATAGTGACGATTTATTGACTGTTCTAAAATAAGTCCTGGGCCAATATAGGGTAAATTCTTATGTAAAGTCTCGGTAAAACCGATATCCAATTGGAATAATTGGAACTTAGGCGAAAAATCGACGCACAATAACGATTTTAATAAAGTGCCTATGAGTTCCTGATTATCAAAAGCAATTCGCTTTTTTTGATCACTTATAATACTTCGAAATCTTGTTTGAATTGTTTTGCTATTAGTCATTCTTTTAGTATACGCAAAATTTGACCAATCGGATAAGTCCTGAATTTGTGTGTTTATACCGTTGCTAAGAGATATTGTTTTGAATTTTACCGGTCTGTCAAATGTTGTGCTTAATTTAATATTAAAATAAACAGCTTTTAGATTCAAAAGATTTTTATTTAATAAATTAACGGAGAATGATTTTTTAGATTTTTTAAGTAATCTAAAAAATTTCTGATTTTTGGTAATTGCGTTAAAATTATAATTGTTTTTTAATGCCATATTTAATAATTCGTTGTTTGATCAGCTTTTTACTATATGATTGTAAAAGTAAAAAGCTGGAAAGTGGCAAAAGGAGTATTCGAAACTCCGCATTTGACGTATGAAATCAACGTTCTAACCTCTAAACTATAATGCCTGATTTTTATTTTTACAAATAGAAATCCGAAGTTTGTATTTCTACGGAGACTAATTATTATGTCTACTAATAATAAGATTATAATTATACTATTTACTAGACTTATAAAAAGATTTCATTTTCCTTGCCCTTTATTTATTTAGTTACCCATATTAGATCTTCTAGGTTCTCGAATTACTGGTAATTCGGGGTGCGTGTGAAAATCCATTGGGCTTGTCAACAACCATTCAGGGCTATATACCGCAACAGGCTTTTGTTTTTGTTCAATTGGCCAAGGATTTCTCGAAGCCTGTCGAGCTACGACAAAAGCTTCAATAACGACAGCAAAAAACACAACTAAGCTTGCAACACTAATATATGCCCCATAACTACAGATTAGGTTCCACGATGCAAAGGCGGTTGGATAATCAGGAATACGGCGTGGCATCCCGTTTAGCCCTAACCAGTGCATTGGTAAAAAAGTAAGGTTTGCACCTATAAATAATAACCAAAAGTGGACTTGCGCCCAAGTTTCGTTATACATAAGCCCTGTAATTTTTGGAAGCCAGAAATAGAATCCACTAAATATGCCAAACACTGCTCCAAGGCTTAAAACGTAGTGAAAATGCTAATGACAAGCTACTGCTTATCGTTTTGGACTATCTCTTTATCTATTATTAAATTTTTTACAAAAGGAACTCTGGGCCATTTTGGGTTCTGATATTTAATAAAGTCCACTAAAAATGATGAGTAAATGCGGAATTCTAGGCTATGTTTTGGGTATTTTTGATAATGTCTAATAGTCAAAAAATACTTAATTTTGCTAATTCGATAAAATTTCATAGAGCAAAATAACCGGTTTTTCATGAAATATTCATATAAAAAAATCATTTGATTTACGCGTTGATATTTGAATTTTATAACGTCGTTTCGTACATAATACACACTTGGTGAATAGTTTGGTACAACAAAATCTAAATTTAGTTTTTTAGAAAATTCGTTCAGTTTGAATTCTAAAATACATTCAACCCGATTACCTTTATAATTAAATACTATTGTACCATCACTATCAATTAGACCTGCAAAATACGGGTCCAACGCTTTTAAGGTGTAATCCGCCGATCTATATTGAATATTCAAAAATGCGCACGCCTTTTTGAATGAGTCGACTTTTAATCTAATTAAACCATTAATTCGATTAATTATCGTCTTCATATGTTCTTGCGTTGACACAATATAAGTACAATATGGGTTTTTTTTGTCATATCGAATTCTACCAAAATGTAACATATTCTGAATTGTTGTTAATATTCTAACGTCACGTACATGAACTTTAATTCTTATAGCTTTTAATACACTTCTCTTGTTTAGCTTTCGAAGATCAAAATTACCGTCTCCATCGATAATACCGGCTAACCAACCGTTAAACCATCTTGCTCGTAGGCCCGAGCCCCTATTATCATTTTTTAAACTAGATAATTGACGTATAGTCTCTGAGGATCCCGTCAGGTTTCCTGCTGATTGTACAACTGTATTATCATTATTCTGACTATTCAAGTTTTTCATATATTTATTATTATTATTTTATCTATAATTTATATAGTAATATTCATCTATTTGTAAAGATCGGATTATTTTACTTAAGAATAGTAAATATATATACCAAAACAACAAAAGAAAAGAAATTTCTATTTTTTGTGGTTTTTTGTAGTTTCCAGCATATAGTCAATTACAAAATAGAAATTTCTTTCTATTTGGCCCAAATTCGAGCAACCACGTAGTACGTCTAAAGTCCTATATTTTTCAATTTAGGTTGGGCTATGTCATCAAAGAAAACACTTATAAAGTGGATTCATTTGTTCCGCGTGTAGTCTCTGGGGAGCCCACAAACTTAGTTTATGTTAGTTTACCTATAATTCATAAAAAAATGTTTATGGTTTCCTGCAAATTGCCCATTGCTATATTTTGCAACAATACGATTAAAGTTTCAATTCCTATATTCCTATATTCCTATATTCCTATATTCCTATATTCCTATATTCCTATATTCCTATATTCCTATATTGAATTGATATATCAAAAAATTATGTTTTTATTGTTAGCGTTTGTTAATAAATTAACAAAACCCAAATCTTTAGGGGGTTCTTGCATATAGCGGAATTTAGTCACGACACGTAAATGAATTATAAATACTAATAACACAGTTTATTTGTTTGTTTCAGTTTTTTTTCCAGGCTCACTTTGAACGCTTTGTACTGTATTTGCTTTTCACCTAATAGCCCTATAATATCAGGAGAGCTGTAAAAATTGCAGATATTTTGTAAAACTGCCCCTGCGTAGGTTTCCAAAAAATGTACTCTTTTTGTTTTTGGAAGGGCAGTACTTCGAATTTTGTTAGGTATTTTAAAAGTGTTTTTAATTGCAGTCAATATTTCATAGCCGTTTTGTTGTGATATGCTAAAGCTGTGACTACCGTTGGATCTAATACAAAAACAGCCCTCTGCTTCAGTAAACCCGATCAGCCAATTAGGCCAATGGCTGAATTGCAACAACTGGTTGCTATTATAATCATTAATGCAATTGAAGCCAAACCAAGATTGCTTGAAATCTTTAATATGAGCGTATTCACTAGAAGTTATTTGATTGTTGTAACAATATTTAAAAAAAGCGTATTGCCTTCGTCTATGCGTTAGCAATAGCCCATACTTGTCAATGATGATCATAATATTTAACAACTTTACACGATGGTCTTCTACCATGATAATAAAACCGCGGCGTATGTGTACATTCATTATACCCAATTGTTGGCAAATTTTAGCGCACATGGCGTAATTGGCATCGGTATACTTTAGTTTAATTATAATCCTAAATTGTAAACTACGTTTTTTCCAGTGGTTGACTTGAATGCTGCCACCGCCTTCTAAAAGCCCCAAGAAAAATTGTTCATAAGCTTTTACACTGTGTGTGTTATTAATGTTTATAGTCATATGTATAATAATTTGTTTTCATCGTGAAGTCCGATATCTAAACCAGCGTTACTTAATATAACACCCGTTAATCCACCAACGGTGAATAAGAATAAAAACCCTAATGCAAATAACATAGGTGTTTTAAATGTAATTCGACCAGCCCATAGTGTAGCAAGCCAGCTGAAAATTTTAATTCCTGTTGGTACCGCAATAATCATTGTTGCAGCTGTAAAGTAAGCTCTTGTCATAAAAAATGGACTATATCATCAACCTTACAGCTTACGCTATAAGGGGCCAGGCGTGTAGTCTCTGAGGATTCTCTTAATTATAAACACTTTGTAAGGACCTTTTGTTAATATTGTTAACCAAAACAAAGGTGTTTTTACCTTTTAAAACGGAAAATTTTTTTTAATCAAAAACATTAGGCTTTAGATGTTGCTTACTTTCTACAGAACGGACACAACGTCTAAAAATAGTATATTGTGTGTATTTTATTGTTTGTAAATGATAACTATGCAGATAGTTTATCATTGTTCTAATTTTATTACTTCCCGTCAATTTTAAACGATGAAATAAAAAAAATATACTATTTTTTTATCGTCTATTTTTTTATTTTTATAAATCGATTTCACTTCAAATACAGACACGATCAAAGATAAAATGTATTTAGCTTTTTGAGTAAATTTGATTTCTAAACGTACGCTTTTTTATGCTTATGAGTTTTACTATTAGCAACAAAAATCCCTATTGCACGTTGGTTAAGCCAATATTTAAAGATGCATTCAAAAGTAAACCTAGACTCGTAACCTGTACCAATTAACTGGTTTACTTTTTCCTACAAGCTTTCCAGTAATTAGATCGAGTACACGTTATAAGCCTTTTTTGCTACTAATAGTAAACCTTACTGTTGTATTTTGGCTATACCTGTAAATTTAAATCCGAGCTGTAAAGCTGTAAGCAACGCTCTTATATTTTTCATGAAAAGCAACCTCAAGCTTTTTATAGCTAAAACATCCGTCTCCCTCAATCAGTCCTGCCAAATAATACCCTAGTAGAAGTTTCGGGTCTTTTGTGCTTCCTAAGATATTCACAAATATTAGTATTAGTTATTGTAAAATTGTGGTCATTATTAGCTTATTAATATTTATATTTAAAATATTTAAAGCTAGTTTATAAAAATTTTATGATAAATTTTTATAAAAAAAAAGATGAGTTTCCTGCTGATTGGCCAACATTTTAAATTATTCCAACTAGTATAGTAATCTATTTGGACCTAAATGTATATAGCTTTCCAGCATATAGCCCGGTGCAACAGATCACTTATGTAAGTGATCTTTAAAGTACCTTTCGATACTCAGGACACTAGAGCATTGTATCGATATCTAACCCTACAGTAAACACTTAGAGTCAATTAATTTAATTACTTAAATTAACTTCTCCTCCGAAACCGTACGTGCACCTTTCAGCGCATACGGCTACTCAACATTATATTTTAATTGTTTTTTTTTTAACTATTGATGGATTTTTACAATTAAAACAAAATAAGCATCGGGCTTTTAGTTATAAACACTGGTTAACATTGTTTGCATCGTTTTAGCTGCCTTCCCTTAAAGTTCAAATGCTTTTAAAATTGCATCAAGCGGCCTAAAGGGCACCTACCCTAAAGGGCACCTACCCTAAAGATAATGTATATACTTTTTTTGCATATTGATTAAAATAACAGATCATGGAGGGCTGGGCTATATAAACCCGTTTATAGCCCGAAATAGTCAGCCTAAAATTTTATATATATTTATTAAAAAAAACTAATAACTAAGCTATTAAATAACTTAAAAGTATATTTAATAATATTTAATAATAATTGTATAAACATACAATATATATATAATAACTATTAAAATATAATAACTAAACTATTAAATAACTTAAAAGCATATTTAATAGATATTATATTATTTATATAATTCATTTAATAATAACTAAGAAATATTATTAGATTACTTACAAGCTTATTTAATATCAATATCTTATTTATTTACCATTGCATAATATAATTACCCGTTGTAACCCTGCTTTACTGCTTATCACAAAAATGCCTTACCTTCTGTATATCAACTTATGTTAAACATGTGTTTCAGAGCATGAAAAAAAATCGTTTTCATACCCACTAATTATTAATTGGTTTTTTGAAAAAATCAAAGGCACCTTCAATAAGGCCGGCTAAATAATACCCTACACAATATTAGATTTAAGTACTTAGTTGTTTTTTGCCATAATAGTTTTTATAAATTAAAATAGTTTTGTTGCGATGTAAGTAGGCTTATCCTGCCCATTACAGGCTTTACCTTTTCAGTAATCAGACTTGTTATTTCAAATCAGGCATTTGCTTTTTACACCATCGTCTGCCTTTGAAAGCATAGCAAAAAGCCGCTTTAAAAGGTTTACCCTGTTCCGCTATAAATCATCAATGTTTAAGAGGGCTTGTGCTTTGCGCCGGGGTTTTATCCGGTCCATCATGCTATCACAATTACATTACGGTATACCCGATTTATATGCTTTCGACGCGTTCATTAGCACATTTGCTTTAATAGCGCTTAACTATATTCTAGCCCTTAAACGTCGGCTCTGTCCCTGCTTCTAACCTTGTGACTCAAAGGTAGAGGGGGTCTTTTAAAAACGCTTTTACGTCTTATGTTAAAAAAAGACCTTTACAGTTTTCGCACGTGGACCTCGTGGCTAGGTGATTAATCTAGGTATTTATAGCGGCTTGGTTTACCCCAATATCCCTTGGCCTTTACGCCAATTTCAATCGGTCAGGTCGCACTGTGATGTGCATAAACAATGAATCCTAAAATTCCAATTGATGCCATTGCGTAAATCATTCCGATAGTACCAAATACAGGTTTTTCACTGAACGTACTAACCACATGGCTAATTATTCCAAAGGCTGGAAGAATTAAAATGTATCACAACATTTTTAAAGGCCTATAAAATCAACTATTACAACTATAATAGCCTATAGGCCAAGATCTATATTTTTCAATATAGGTAGGACTATGTCTTAATTTAGTCTAAGTTTACTCATTTGAGCTTTTATTTTTGCTATATTATTAATGCCTTTTTGACTAAAATGATCTTTGTTTTGAATTATTATGTAACACTTTCTCCACATCCAATAAAGTGTAATACACGAACCCATCACTTGAAAGTGGTCCAAATATTGTACAAGTTTGCCAGCCCGCTCAAAACTTGAACTACTATAATAATAAGTGTTTTGCGAAGCTCTATATCCAATAGATCCACCAATCAGATTTTGCAGTTGTTTTAGTATACTTAACTGTTTTAAATTAATTTGTAGTACTAACCTAACTTCCTTTTTTAAACGATTTTTTTTTGAAACTAGTTTTATTTGAAAACTTCCGTCGCCTTGTATAAATCCTGCGAGCCAATGATTTTCAAGGCTTAGCGTTGCAGAGCCTAGCTGGCTCATCATGGGTTTTACTTTTACTTTTGCTTTTGCCACCAATCGATTGTTCAATTGCTTAATTCTATCAGGGTTTATTAATTTTTGACAAATATATTGGCAAATCAATTCTTTCCCTATAGGATGGCTGCATACATAAGTGACTGCATTTTTGTGTATAGTTTGACTTACTCGGCCATAGCCGATACGAGTTTTTATGTAATAAGCTACACTAATATCTCGACTATGAAAAGTGATTATTACATTACCAAGCTTATTTATATAGCCATCCGCGTCGATTAATCCCGCTAGAAAAAAACTAAATTGTTCCAGGGTTAATTGTTGTGATTTTGGTCTATGTATAGTTACATTTTTAAATTTTGACATAATTATTAAATAAATATATGGATTTTATAATTGGCGTACAAATAAGTTTAACTGTCTAAATTTTACGCGTATAGTCTCTGGGGAGTCCTTGGTAACTAAATAAAACAAGGTTTCCTGCTAATTTGCTTTTTTTTTTGTAGTTGATTTTTACTGCTAAAACACAGTACTACTTCAAAATGGACATATAGCCATAAGCGTTTTTAGCAAATAGCGTAATTATGAGGCATACATTTTTTACCTCAGGATGGCCAAAAAACCAAAAAATATGCTGGAATAAAACCGGATCACCGCCTCCAGCTGGGTCAAAGAAACTCGTATTGAAGTTTCTGTCTGTTAGTAACATAGTTATTCCGGCAGCTAACACTGGAAGACTAAGTAGTAGTAAGAAACTAGTAATTAGCACACTCCAAGCAAATAGCGGTACTCTATGCATTTTCATTCCTGGAGCTCGCATATTGAAAATTGTTGTAATAAAGTTTATAGACCCTAATAAACTGCTTAATCCAGAAACATGTAATGAAAAAATAGCTAAGTCAACTGATGCGCCAGGCATTCCTACCAGTGATGATAAAGGTGGGTAGATGGTCCATCCTGTACCAGCACCTGTTTCAACTAATGCTGAACTTAATAATAGTAGTAAACTTACCGGCAACAGCCAAAAGCTAATATTATTTAGTCGTGGAAATCAACTTGGCATTGTACTTTCGTACAAGCATGGACTATGTCTTCATCTGATAGTTTATAAAAACAATCAGCGCTTCGCGTGTAGTCTCTGAGGATCCTACTAATAGATGTATACCTATATTGGTTTCCTGCATATTCTTCCCATGTGTAATAATTATTTAACAACGGATTTCTATATCCCGTATCTAACAACGTATTGTTAGTTGCCGGGGTTATTATTACCTGTATATAAAAATCTATATCTGCTATAAAACAGCGAGAAATTCCATGCATATAGCGAAATAATAGTAACTTGCCTTACGACAAGCACGGCATTTTTGACATTTGCTTTAACCCCCAAAGCACGTTTGTGCAAAAGTGAAGTTCTGATTAGTTAAGCAATAAACATAGTTCAACCGTAATCAATACAAAATAAATATTATTAAGGTTTTTACAATAAATACATCAACAGCTTGTTTTAGAATAAGATGATTTTAAAAATTGTTTAAGCCAGTTAAAGCTTGACCTATTCTCATCCTATTTTTTATTATGAAAATTTCATCAAGCCCCTGTTCCTATAATCTGTTCCTATAATCTGTTCCTATAATCTGTTCCTATAATCTGTTCCTATAATCTGTTCCTATAATCTGTTCCTATAATCTGTTCTATAATCTGTTCCTATAATCTGTTCCTATAATCTGTTCCTATAATCTGTTCCTATAATCTGTTCCTATAATCTGTTGAAAGCTGTAGCCCAATCTGAATAATCTAGCAATTTTGAGCTTAACAAACCATAATTCTTTAAGTAATCAATTAGTATAGTTAGACTTTTTAAACTCGATACCTCGATTAAATAATAAGTGATTTTAATGCTTTTTTGTGTACGGGTGTTTAACCTTACATCTAAATAATTAGCTATTAAAGTTAGAATATTGCTGTAAGATTCATTTGTTTTTTCAACCATGCGCTGTTCTAAAGGAAATCTACAACTAATTCTTTGCTTTCCTTTTTAGTGTATAAAACTTCCATCAGCATCGAGAAAACCGGCCAACCACGAATCTTTACTTAGAGGACCTGAATCAATTGGCAGTTTTTTTAGTGCCATGATGCTTATTTAGCGAGTCGATTAAAAACTTGATTGACTTTTGGAGTTCTTAATTTTCCATTAATAGTACCAACCAGATATTTTAACCCTCGTACTGGACTTACCGTTAACACACATGCGTTCTGTTTCGTTTTATACCTAATAAACCCACTACCTATTTTTAATAAGCCAAAGGTTCTTTAATATGAAACGTTACATCTAGGATTGTGATTATTAGAAACTGTTGGCATTACTATATGGCCATCGCCCTCAAATAGTTTAGCAATATAAAAATCTAACATTTATCTTTATAAATTATTGACATTGTATTTTATATATATATTGTATATGTTTATTTTCTTCTTTGCCATATCGGGAGCTCCAATCATTACAGGCACCAGGATGTTCCCGAATCCGCCCATTAGAGCAGGCATTACCATAAAGAAAATCATAAATAAAGCATGAGCCGTTATTACAACATTGTATAATTGATAATTTCCTGATAGTACTTGTGTACCCGGTAAAGCTAGCTCTGCTCTAATTATCATTGAAAGAGCGGTACCAATAATCCCGCTAAAAATTGCAAAAATTAGGTAAAGATACCCAATATCTTTTGCTGAGCTTGAAAATAACCAACGAACGACCATATTAATAACTTAATTACAAATCGACAAAAGCCGATAGGTACATTCGTCGGCCTGTGTCATAATACTTGATTTGTTCAGGAAGTATTGACGTTTATGTTTAAAATTAAAATTATCCCTTTTTATGCACCTTTTCTTAAAAAGTCACATAAAAAGGGGCATAGCAAGATTATTATAACCTTTCATCTTAGTATTTATTTCATTATAAAAATTATCAGTTTTAGCTAATCGCTTAAAAAATAAAAGAAGAGTAAGCGCGGGGTTTTCTAAACAATATAAAAAGATTGTCTTTTTATAAAAAACTCTTTTGTTAATTGTGACTAACCAATTTTAATTCTGTTGGCAGTTTTAATAAACGTAAATTTTGAATTATAAAATGCTTTTGGGCAGAATTTGCAAACGTAATAACTATGTGAGACGATAATTTTTGCAAACTAAATTGCTCCCGCGTTTTCTTAAACACAAAAGGAGCCCGAATTAGGGTCAGTAATTTTTTGGAATTTCTTCTTTCTACTAGCCTTTTATTTATAGCGCTTAGGCTACTGAATTTATTAGACAATTTAAAAAATGACCGCGACAAGTAGCTACTATGGTCAAGTCTTTTTTGAAACCTACTACTTTGTTTTAAATACTCTTTTAGTTGGGGGGTTAATATTTTACTATTTACACGATTACTATTATTACAATTCATCACTTTGTGGTTAGCTTGTTGCTTTTGACACCTAGATAATATTGTATCTTGGCAGTTTAACAAACTTGTCTGGCTTGAGGTAAACAGTCCTAAGATAACTGGCGCAAATTTGGTTATAGTTCCTGTTTGATTTGATATTAACCGTATTGCATATAATTCAAAATAGGCATGGAGTTGTTTTGCGCAAAGATAATTAAGATAATTGATTAACTTTTCAATTGCATTAATACCACTACTGATATCTTTAACTTGACATATAGTATAACTTCTTAAAGTTATTGTTAGTTTTTTCCTTTGGGTAATTACAGTGGGATTTTCAAAATATAGCTTTTTCCTAAGCATTTGTCTTTTAAAACAACACTCCTGTTTTACTTTGTTAAGTTTCCCCAAAAAAATAATATTTTTGCTATGTTGTTTTTTAATAAGCATTAGTATTTATTATTACTATTATTAATTTTATTTATTATTACTATTATTAATTTTATTTATTATTACTATTATTAATTTTTATTACTATTGTTGATTTTTGTTACTTAATTAATTTATAATGATAAAATAACCAAAACATTGGTTATTTTATTTTTAATATATATTTTTTTATCAAAATATGGCTATATATAAAAAATAATTAGCATTATGACCGTAAATATAATTTAAATTATTTTTTAAATTATATTTACGAACGCTTTACAGAATATTTTGATCGACTACTTTTTCGCGACTCGACTGGTTTACAATCATACACTCCTCTTATTACCCTATATTGGACACCAGGAACGTCGCGTACACGACCCCCTCGTATTAAAACGCAACTATGCTCTTGTAAGTTATGACCAATACCTGGGATATTAGCTATTATACTTTTGGAGTTACTTAATCGGATTTTAGCTACTTTGCGAATACCTGAATTTGGTTTTTTTGGCGTTGTGGTGTATACTCGAACACAAATTCCGAATTTCTGAGGGCATTTTTGCAAAGCCTTTTTTCTATTACGCTTTATTTTAGGTTTCCTTATATTTTTTAATAATTTTGCTAATGTACTCATTATATTTAATTATATTTAATTATATTTAATTAATTTTTTTTACTAGTATTATATTTAATTATATTTAATTAATTTTTTTTACTAGTATTATATTTTGATTTTTTACTAGTACGCACTTTACTAAATATTTTAATACGCTTTTTTATTTAACATTGTATTTAGACCAATATATAATATATGTTTTGTTTTAAAAAAGGTCTATTTTTACTAATTATCAGAAAAGCAGGATTTGAACCCACATATCCAGCACCCAAAGCTGACATGTTACCTATTACATCATTTTCTGAAAGCTGTTTCAAAAAAAAAAAGCTATATTGTGTTTTTTGTTTAAACAATATAACCATTAACTCGAAACTTATTAAAATAATTCAAAACTGTACAACATTGCAGTTGTGAACAAAAACCAAGCTAAACTGATTGGTAGTAATACTTTCCAACCCAGTACCATCAACCTATCATAGCGATAACGTGGCAAGCATGCTCTTACAAAAATAAACAAAAATAACCAAATTAGTGTTTTAAATGCTAACCACACTGGCCCTGGAATAATATAAAAAATATACGCATTGAATGGTGGTAACCACCCGCCTAGAAAGAAAATTGTCACAAGAGTGCTCATTAAAATCATAGCTCCATACTCAGCTAAAAAAAATAGGCTAAATCCTGATGAGCTATACTCTGTGAAATAGCCCGCGACTAACTCTGCTTCTGCTTCCGGAAGATCAAAGGGGGCTCTATTTGTTTCGGCTAAACAAGCTATGAAAAACATAATTAAAGCCGGCCAATGCGCTACGGCAAACCAGCACTGCTCTTGCGCTAAAACAATTTCAGTTAAGTTTAAGCTCCCCACAGTAACTATCACTGTTAACAATATTAACCCTATACTAACTTCGTAACTAATCATCTGAGCTGCAGATCTCAAGCTGCCTAAAAATGCGTACTTTGAGTTAGAGCTCCAACCACTGGTGATAATTCCGTAAACTCCTAAAGAGCTTATTGCAAAAATATATAAAATTCCTATATTAAAATCTGCAATAGCCATGGTATAACCAAAAGGAATACCCGCCCAAGCTATTGTGCTACAGATAAAACTTAATATTGGGGCAGTTAAAAAAATTAATAAATTAGCATTAGTGGGAATTAAAGGTTCTTTAACGATTAATTTAAGACCGTCAGCAATTGGCTGAAGTAACCCTATAAACCCTACAACATTTGGTCCTTTACGTCTTTGGCACGCTGCCATTACTTTCCGTTCTGATAAAGTTAAGAATGCGGTGGCTAATAGCCCTACAATCATAACAGCAATTACTTTTATTGTAAGAATAAGCATCTTTAAAATTGATAATAAATGTAAGACCTCATTTATCCAAAAAGCCTTTTTCTTAGTACGTTAGATTTTTATTTATTGATAAACCCAAAAAATTGAATTTACATTTCTTGTAGCTTTATATTTACCCAATCAACGTAATCTTGTTCGCGAACTGCTTCAAGTGCAATTGGCATCATACCGTGACTTGATCCACATAACTCCGAGCATTGGCCATAAAAAACCCCTTGCCGTTTTATAAATACCATCGTTTGATTGAGTCTGCCAGGGATCGCATCAAGCTTAACACCTAAACTTGGAACAGCAAAACTATGAATAACGTCACCTCCGCTTGTAAGCAGTCGTATGTGTCTATTTACGGGTAAAACTAGACGATTATCAACATCTAGTAAACGTAATTGACCTTGCTCTAAGTCATCATCTTGTAGCACGTTACTGTCAAATGTTATCCCGTTTGCTATTAAACCATCATGTACTTCGTAATCCCCGTACTCATAACGTTGGGTCGACCACCGCCACATACTCAAAGAGCTTAGCGACAATGGCCTCCCACCGAACCGTGCGTGCAAGTTTCCAAGCACACGGCTCTCCCCTTAAAACACCAGTTTATGTCAATTTACTCAATTTTCTACCGTCATATTTCCCCTCATGGATAACCTTGTGGCACGGTAGACGGGGATTTGTTTTCTATCTGGTGAAACAAAAACAAAAACAAAAACAAGCTTTTCAGCTTATTGCCTTTGGTCTTCCGTAGGTGTCTGATGTGGTGCATCTCCACGTTCTGTTACCCACAGCACAGATTATACAAGACAGACTATACAAGGCTTATCCAGCGTAAAGTGGGACCGCACGCTAAAGTATTTTAGCTTGCTTGGGTCCGTTATGTTGGCCGTTTTAATCAAATCAAACTTCATCGGCCGAATAGTAAGATCTCCTAGGTCAAGACTGTAGACCCGTTTCCTAATACCCTTAGGGGTACGCTGTGAGATAGCTTGCTGCCCAGCTTTTTGAAAACTTTCTTAGGACTGATGTTCCATTTCCTTGACAGAGTGAAGACCAGGGAAAATCTTAAAATCCACACGATTCTTTGGAGCATGTTACGGTTATTCACGAAACTGTAATAGTGCAGGTATCCTCTAATAACAGCGCTATACCGGAGAATAAGCTCTTCGGGTTTCATGTGTATCCATTTAGTAACCGCCTTCGGTTTCATATTGGGGTGGACGTAGCCCCCAGCTTCAAGTCGTTTGATTATGTGATTAATAGGGCACTCTAGGAGAATTCTAACGTTTGATCTTCGCACCTGCTTCGGTCCAATCCGCCGGATGAGTCCCTGCGAATAAGTATGGCTATGTCTTTTGATCACAGTCCCTAGGAAAAAGGCCCGTTCGGTTGGCAGGTGGGTTATCTTAGTTTTCTCTCTGCTTAAGTCTAGATTGAGTTTTTGTTTCAGAAAGGTTTCTACCTCGGCTTTGACTTGCTCTGCCAAGGACTTTTCCCCTTTGACTCCAATCACCCAATCATCCGCGTATCGCACATAGTAGATTCGTGTACTTAATCTAGTCGTGCTTGGGATACCTCGGAGTTCTTCGGCTTTTCTTATGGCTTTCCCGTCACCGGCTGCACGGAGTCGTTTTAACTTTCTGCGTTGTTTGTTATACGCTGGTTTGGCTGTACTTCCCTTAACATTAGGGGATACGTTGTACTTAGCCTTCAGTTTTTCTATGAACAGGTCTAGTTCGTGCATATAGACGTTGCTTAGCAGCGGGCTCAGGATTCCTCCTTGGGGCACCCCCGTAATGCTATGTGGCTCGAGGTTACCGTTATTGATATATCCGGCTTTCACGGCTTTCCAATAAAGTCCGATTAAATTGTCATCAGTTAATCGGCGCTTAAGGAGCTGCTCTAAAATGCTGTGATCAACATTGTCGAAGCAGCCCTTGATATCCCCTTCGATCAACCACGTAATTCCGGTCCATGATCTGATCTCTTTCAGAGCTGTGTGTGCAGAGCGGTTTGGGCGAAACCCATGACTAGAGCGAAGAAAGTGTGGTTCAAATAATGGCTCAATGATCAAGCGTAGCGCTTGTTGCACTACCTTGTCTTTTGGAGTCGGTATCCCCAAAGGGCGCAGCTTGCCGTTAGGTTTAGGTATGTACTTCCTAACTGCAGGTTGGAACTGGAAGCTGCGGTCCTTCATTTTGCCTATGACCCCCTCAATCCAAGTAAGGCCGATACCATCCAGGGTTTGCTTGTCCGCGCCCGGGGTAGAATTACCTGGTTTTGATTTGATTTGGTCGTACGCGATTTTGTAAATTGTTGGTAGAAATAGGCTAGAATATCGTCCTATTTCTGCTGTCTCTCCCACCGGGGTCAAGAGCAGGGCACCCGGTGGTTGAGGCGTGGTTATGGCTTCCTCTAAGGTGAACGTATTGTCGACCTCAGTTTTGTCCATCGTTTTAAGCTGACCCCCTTCGCTAAAATACCTAGCTACTATGAGGTCTCCGTTCGCGTAGGGCTTTCGCCCCTTAGCGAATCCCGAGTTCCAATGGTTTGGTTTCGCTAGCATGTTAGGTGCAATCCGCTGTCCCACTCGTCGTGGTAATTTCACGTGCATCGGTTCGATTAAGCCCCTGGAATTTGCTAATCGAGCGCGTGACACAAGTTCTTTAACGCCAACTTGGGGGGAAATGTGTATCCCAAAAACGTGTTTGTTATTCACCATAATGCTTTTCGTTTGGGGGGCCTTCTTGTTCTTGCCTAGGCGTTTTCGGCTTAGCCCCCCTTTCTCAACATGCTGTTGTCCCTTTAGCCTTTCGGCCAGCTCTGATGAGCCGACTGCCGACCCTTGCGGGGGCAGCGTCCGGTTAGTTGAGTACTTCACAGTTCGTTCCGATAGAACTGTAGGATGCTTCCTGAGGGCGAGGGTTATCGCCAAGCAGGTATCTTCCCATTCCAAACCACCGTTAAACGGCGCACTCCAGTACCATTGTCGTCCAATTGCTTTTATTGTTAAGCTTGGCTCGATTACTTCATCCAGACTATATAATAATGTAAAACTCGGAATAGCAATTACACATAAGATTAAGGCAGGAACAGTAGTCCAAACAATTTCAATTAAGCTATGGTGGTGAACTTTATAACTTATTTCTGAGCTACTTGCACTAAAATTATATAGTATAGCGCACAGCATATATAGAACAAAACCTGCAACAAATAACATAATTGCCCAAATATCTGAATGTAAAGCAATTAGTCCTTCCATTAAAGGACTTGCGGGTTCTTGAAAACCAAAACGATCAAACATGGCGCTAGTTGCACTTAGTGGAGCATCACAAAAACTAATTACAGATATGTTAAATAATGTAATTAAAATACAATAAGATAAAGAAAGATTTTTCATAATAAATAAATTATTTGAAATTAGCTATTTATTTTATCAAGCTTATTATTTAAGACAAGCAATACAATAAAATAGCCCTTTTTTTGTTTATTACAATATTGTGCAGTCTAGGATTCGAACCTTTAGAAAACCTTCGCCTTTATGTTAAAAACAATTTTTAACTGCAATTTATTCAAATCAAAATATAGCGTTTTAAAGTCTTTTTAGAAAGTCTTTTTAGAAAGTCTTTTTAGAAAGTCTTTTTAGAAAGTCTTTTTAAGTGCCCAGCTAGCTGAGAGGCTTTATAGCGCGCTGGGACTAAGGGAACCTAGATAATTAGTAAGCATGAGACCATTAGCACAAAGATTCTAAAGTCTATAAATAATACTATATTAGTAAAACACAGCATAGTCAATCCGCACATAGCGGCAATAATCATTATTGTAGCATAGTGATAAATAAGACCAGACTGAGTAGCCCCTAATTTGATATATACACTTTTTAGAAATTTAGGTAATCCAAGGCCGAACATAGGTAATAGCTCAAGCAGGCCTTTATCGAATACTTTTACAAAGTCGAACCCTATTTTATATCCGTTATACGCAACAAGTTCATTTAATAATTTATCATAAAACCATCGTTGGTTTAAAAATAAATAAACGTTGCTCAAATGGTTAGATGCTATTTGATAAGCTTCAGAAACCCAAATTATACTAAATAAATAAGCAATTAGCGCACCTGAGATGGTTAATACTAAAGGAAGAATTTTGATAAATTGAGGCAAAAATTCTGCTTCTATCATAACACCATTATTAGGTTTTATAAAAATAGAGTTATTCCAAAAATCACTTCCAAGCCCTATAAACATAGGTTTAAAAAACCAACCCGCATAAATAGAACCAATCGCTAATATAAGTAATACTAAACCCATAACCCAGTCAGCATCATGGGCATTGGCGTATTGCTTATATATATTTGTATACTTGCTTTTATATTCAAGGTTATTTTTTCTAGCGTATAATTGCTGATTATAAGTTTCTTTTAGGCCGTTAATATTAGTATGAAAGCATAGAAATAGCAATCTAAAACTGTAATACGACGTAGTAAATACGCTAAAACAAGTTAACAAGTAACTAAAGTGAGCCGCTACGCTATAACGCGCGTAAGCCAGTTCTAGTATAACATCTTTTGAATAAAACCCAGTTAAAAAAGGTGTTCCCACTAGGGCTAACGTTCCAATAAGGAGTGCTGTATAACTAAATATAAGGATTTGTTGCAGCCCTGCAAACTTTCGCACATCTTGTTCATTTGCCAAAGCATGAATTACTGCACCAGCAGTTAGAAAGAGTAAGGCTTTAAAAAATGCGTGATTGAACAAATGAAAAATTCCTACGTTATAATTTGAAAGACCGCAAATTGTAACCATATAACCTAATTGACTACAAGTACTATATGCTATAATAGACTTAAAATCATTTTGAGCTAATCCAATAGTTCCTGCAAAAATTGTTGTAATTGCCCCGATTACAGCTATAATAACTGTTGCATATGGAGCAAACTCTAATAATGGACTAGTTCTGGCTAATAAAAACACGCCGGCAGTTCATGAATGTTTTATGTGAAACACATAATACTTGCTTTTTCAAGCAAGATCGGACTGTATATTTAACTTTTCAAATTTTTCTTCCAATTACATAACTTAATGATTTCTATAAGACCGTGCTTATATTATAAGTTTCGAAGACTTATTCAATTCATTGAAAGCTTATGAATCACCACATGGAACGCTTTTTTTTAAGCACAAAAGCTGCAAATATTTAACCAAATAAATTAATAATTGCTTATTGCTTAAATAAAAAAAACTAAAACACGTAGCCTTTCCATGACAGATCAAAACTTTAATATTCGAATATTAAAACTCAAACTTTTACAAAACCAATTAGCCATATTAAAAAAGTAGTATCTACCTTTACATTATGACACGGCTTAAAGAAAGTGTGAAAACTGAAAAGTTATTCTGCGTGCAGTCTCTGGGGATCTTCTTTGCTTTGCGTGCTATATATATAGCAGAGGCAAACAATTTCCTGCTGATTGACCTTATCAATTTTTTTAATCAATAAAAAAATGTTATTTTCTTTTTTAATTAAACATTAAGATTTTGTTATAAATCTCATATTATTATATGTGATAGTTAAAGGATTAACTAAACAGTAATAATAGCATTTATAAACTTAAGTTTTTGGTTATTCCAGCATATAGCAGAATGAAAATGATATATATATATAATCCGGCAACAGTTTACCATTGTTGCGGCGTGTAATAAAGCGCTAACAGGGGTTGGAGCATTCATAGCGTTGGGCAACCACGCATGCAAACCAAACTGCCCTGATTTACCCATCGCACCTATAAACAATAAAATGCAAGAAAAGTCTAACAATGACCATTTAATACTTGTATAGCCTGCTATTTGTAACGCTGCAAGATTATAAAAATCTGTAACGCAGGTAAATAATGCTTGATAAGAAGTTGTTTTATAGCAAAAAAATAAGCAAATTATACCTAAAGCCAAGGCGATATCGCCAACTCTATTCAATAACATTGCTTGAATAGCCGCTTTACTCGCTTGAAGCCGAGTAAACCAAAAACTGATTAGTAAAAAGGAGGCTAAGCCAACCCCCTCCCAGCCTACAAATAACTGTATATAGTTATCAGCGGTTACTAATATTAGCATTGCCACAGTAAATAACTTTAAATAGCTTATAAATCGTATAAAATGGGGGTCCTCGATCATATAAGAACAACTATATAGTACAACTAAGCAGCTAATTAATGTTACAACAACGCACATTACTGCGGTTAAAGTGTCAAATAAGAAACCCCAATTTGCATCAAACAGGCCACTATGAAAATAACTTGCATAAGTTATTTGGCATGGGCAGCGGCAAAGGGCAACCTCATAGAAAATAATAAAGCTTACAAGTGCTGAAGAAATTGAACTGATCAAACTTAGAACAATTGTTCCTCGAGGGCCGATAAATCGGCCGAATAAGCCTATGCAAAAAAAAGTAATTAAAGGTAAAGTTAATAAAGCTAGATACATTGTAAATATGTTATATTTTATAAACGCCTACTCGATAGACTGATTTAATATTATGAAAAGAGTTACTATGTTTTTACTCTACATAACTAGGCTGGCAGGATTCGAACCAACATCAAACGCAATTATTACCATTTTATTACAGCCTACTCTACTTTTTAAGAATATAAATCTTAAAAAAAAATTTCTAAAACCTATAATACTTTTTTTATTTCCTATAATACTTTTTTTTATTTCCTATAATAAATAAAAAAAGTATTTATTCCTATTATTCCTATTACTTCTAATAGTTTAGCGTCTATTGATACTAAGGCAAACACCTGGTGGTTTATGTTTCTAAATAAGGCAGTATGTTGTTTCATATCAGTTCATCTTTGCCCTATATTACTCAAAGAATAGTATAATAAGATAAGATCCTTTATTTGTAATAATTGAAAAATAATTTCAGTAAATACATAAATTTTTATATTAATTTTTGGTACACTCTGCGGGAATTGAACCCGCGTTTATACTGTGAAAAAGTATTGTCCTGGTCCACTAGACGAAGAGTGCTTATATAAAGGATAACGGTAAAGCAGCGAACTTGATAAGCAATTTAATAGTCAAATTCAAATTATAGGTTTTAAACACGATAAAACTATATATTAAAAGATTTGCATGCAATACCGATAAAAGCACCTTTCTTTCTTTCTTTCTTTCTTTTGCGCAAACTTTGCAAAAGCAAAAGGTAAAAGAAAAGCCGCTTTTCTTTTACCGAATAAATAGTAGTTTATCTCATATCAGTTTTTTCCTTTCTCCAGTTGGAGAAAAAAAAAGGTGCTTTTTTAAGAAAGACTAGATTGGAAGGATTCGAACCTTCTTTATTCCGACCAAAACGGAATGTTTTACCATTAAACTACAATCTAAAGATATTGGTATTTCAGCCACTATTTATTCTATTCTCAGTAGGGCTATAAAAAGAATATTTGTTATTAAGCGTTCTACTAGAATTGAACTAGTATTATAAGTTTCGAAGACTTATGTTTTATCCTTTAAACTAAGAACGCTTTATTATTCATAAAAAACAAAAGAAAATACTTTTATTTTATAATAGGAATTTTTTTTTGTACATATTACAAAAGTGGAGCCATAATTAATTGTATTAAAAATTAAGTACAATTGGGTATTCAAATTTTATTTGTGGGTTCCGCTGAGATAATTTCTACAACGTTACGTTGTAGAAACAATTTTTTACAATATATTTTTAAAATATACTGCCTTATTTATTAGCTTACGATTAATTAGCTCACTATATTTAAGCCAATTGAGGTTTTTTTACATAGTTTTTGAAAAATCTCATCTAATTGGGTTTTTGTAATACCACTAAATTCAAAAAGTAACTGCCCCGGGCGTACTTTTGCTACCCAGTGGCTAATTGAGCCTTTTCCTTTTCCCATTCTTGTTTCTGCGGGACGCGCGCTTACGGGACAGTCACAGCAGACTCGTGTCCATACTCGCCCTTTTTTTTTTAAGATCTTTGCAATATCTAGCTTGATTGTCTCTATATATGCCGCGCTCATCGTGGCATATTGGACTACACAAATTCCATATAGCCCAAATATAAGTTTTTTACTACTCACCGAACAGTGGGCTCGGTTTATAAAATACACATGGTTAGTATTGATCGGCCAGAGATTTGATTTTTGGTTGGAGTAAAAAATATTATTTGATTGAATATCATTTGGTTGTTTAAGTAATCTAAGGTTACTTTCATCACCGTAAATACTAGGCAAGTACCGATTAATGGTCTTATCATTATTAAAGCTACCCTGTTTTGAAAGCTTTTGAAAACAAGATTTTAAATCGAAGGGTTTTGAGGTTGATTTATAGCTAAACGGTGAATAAGAAATAGTGTTTGTATTTTTTGAAAGTTGCCGTAATTTACGCTCACGGTCTATTAGTTTTCGAGTTTTTGTTTTTCTTCTAAAATACAGTTTAAATGCTAATTTTTTCGGTATTGTTGCCATTTGTTTATTAGGTTATTGGTTATACCTTTTTATACAAAAAAGGTGTCTACAGAAGTTGTCTACAAAGAAATAAATCAAAAAGTTTACCTTTTTATACAAAAAAGGTGTTTTTACCTTTGCAGGGGCTTCTTTCACAGCGTCAGTTGTTTCTTTTTAAAAATTAAGGCAGTATTATTTTTCAATAACATTTGAAAATCCCCGTGAAGTAGCGTTTGGCGGCTATGAGCTAAGGAATATTTAAACTGATTTCGCCATATCAGGGCGCCTACTTGATTTTCTAGTATTGAAATTAGATTTGGCGTTGATCGTGTGCTTACATGTCTACTCAAGTGGTAATAAGGTTTTGTAGTTATATTTTCTGCTTTATAACCAAGCGTTTTTCTTAAAGCTAAAGTAATAAAATTGTTTACTTTATTTTTGCTTAAATAGGAAAATGTCTTGCTTAATTTTCCAAGTTGATTGGTAATCAAAATGTGATGGCTATGGCTATGCTTTCGTCGATTATATGATGGGTATAGGCGGTTTTTTTCTATTTTTATTCTATTATACAACACTTGTTTAAACCCTACTGTACTTGTAGAGCCTTTTAAAAAACTTAATAAAATGAGTTTTACTAAAGCATTGTTAGCTCTTAATAATTGATTGAAAAAACCTTGAAATACTACGTGCTTTGTTTTTTTTAGTAAAAGTGAAGTCGCTGTTTTATTAGAAAAGAGCGCTTTAGCGTTTTTTACTGCTACTGTTCTAACCTTGAGTTTATTTAAATGAATTATTATTTTAGTGTTATTCAATTTTGTACTATTTGAAGTCATTGAGCTGGTAATATATTATGTTTGTCTGTTTATCTGAGGGATAAATTTTATCATAAATGACTGATTACTACAACAATCAAAATGAGTTGCAAGTAGGGTAAAAGAAAGTTCTACTTGCTTGGATCTAGATAATTATGAAAATTTGATTAAAAACAAGCATAAATACAATTATTCATAAATACAATTATTCATAAATACAATTATTGAAAAATAATATGTCATACGCGCTTTATCTATGTATAAAAGTGTTTTATGCTTTTATAAAAAAACCTATTAGTTTAGCGTTGTTTAGCGTTTTTTAAGATTGGCTATTTTTGCTCGCTTTTTTGTTAAAGCAAAAGCTCCAAATTTAAAGCCTACATGATGCTCCGTTATTTTTATAGGGATAGGCCTCAAACCGTTGAAAACGTAGATTGTTTGACCAATTAATCGTGGAGTAATTGCCGCCATCCGTTGATATATTATAGTGCGATGAATAATTCTGTCACCATTTTCTAAATTTAAAATAATATATGGGATTTTCCAAGAAGATCGAGACATTGTAAATATAATTAAATTATAAAAAGTAAAATACTATTTTATCTTTTATCTACAGTTTGTAAACAATTGTAATCGTTTAGTAAGCAAAAAAAACCACTGGTTTTTTTATAGTGTGATTTCTTCTGCAGGCTAACATACATTTATAATCGTCGTTTTGCGGGCGGTTTTGTTCCGTTATGAGCGACGCTGGTACAATCCTTTAATAAAAGAACAGTAAAATGTTGATTAAATATTTTAAAAATAAACCGCTTAGAAGATATTGCACCCTTACAATGAAGTACTAAGTACCGCAATCCAAGACCAAAAGCCTTCTCTATTACAGCATTGAACACTGTTCTTTGTGTATATCTAGTTTTTCGTCGACTATTTAAGCCGATACTCCCAGACATACTACCTCCGCTGATAGACCACAGTGTTTTCTTTCGACCAAATAATGTTGAAATTACACAGTGCAAGTTATTTTTTGTCTTATTAACATGAATTAAACAAAATAGGCTCGGCTGGAGATCTTTTAATTGTTTTAAAGAGTTTATACTATACTGTTGTTTTTTTGTTAACATTTCTATTTTTTTTTTTAATATTTTTCTTAAAAAAGAAAACTGCTTTATTTTTGTATATACTAAAAGAAAAATACAAAATATTTTAGACTGCAAACGCTTTGCTTTATTGTCTTAGTGTGCCTATAGCAATAAATGTTTTATATACTTGTTCACATATTATATTATTAGAATACAACAATTAACTATATAATTCGAGTTCAGTCCTTTTAATATTCAAGGAAGATAGTAAAAGTCTTAACCAGAATTTAGTATAAGTGCTTCTTTGTGCTTTCTTTTATTGACCTTTAGGCCCAGTCAAGAGCCCCTTTTGACCATTCATAAAAAAATCCTATAGTTAGAATAATTAAAAAACTGATTCCAACCCAGTATCCCATTGGGCCAATATCCGCAAGTGCAATACTGAATGGAAAACAAAATAAAATGTTATAGTAAGAACAAGGTCTCCCTCGCCCTCCTAATTCAGAACTGTGCATGAGAGTTTCCAGCTCACACAGCTCCTTGGAATCCAAAGCTTTCTATGGAGGAACACACTACATCTTCTCTATTGTATTACGTTGATCATGACAGTGCCCGTGGACTAAGCGTAGATTCTTTATTCCGTCGATTCCACCTTTCGATTTTGGTATTATATGATCCATTTCCATCACATCTGTTTGCCAAAACGGAAGACAGCAGATGGCACATTTACCTTTTTGTCTTTTAAGCAGTGTCGCCACTTTCCCAGTCAGACCGGAATATCTAGCCAATCTCGAAATCCAATATTCCCCCGGTTCATAGGGGGATTTAGTACCTGTCACTTTAACATGCCGTATGATTGGGTATTGATTATGATATTTAACGCCTACCCAACCCTGGAGTGAGGCCAAAGATCAATTGTCCTCCGTGCTGTCTCTTACCTTTGGTATCGCCATTCAGCGGGACGGGTAGGATGTATTCTCCTAGCCCACCTCCATAACCGGTCGAACGTTAACTGCCTCAGCTTACTAAGGGTTTGTTTGCTTGATACGGTGGTCCCCTGATAATAGGGTCTATTTGTTACAAGCCGAGTTACAAGCACTACGGCTTTGTTTTTTTGATCACTTCAACTAAGTCCTTATAATGGCTTTTTATTGCCTGCTTGCAGGGTTTTATTATATAATATTTGTTGATATTCCTTTTCTTTCCTCTATTGTCTTGAGTTACTTTTCTCAAAGAGTTTGGGTTTAGTAATCTTTGTTGATATTGGTGTAGTTTCAACACATTGTTTTCCTTTGCGGCTTCAAAGATCTTCCGTTGTAATTTTGTAACCACTTTTTGTTCCGCCATTTGACGGTTTGCCAGGTTATTCGCTTCAAATCCATGTGATTCATATTAAGTATAATTAAAGTAATAGAAAATATTGGCCACGGAAGCTTTCATTAAACACGGAATTTCCTTTTGATTTTGATTCCACGGGATACGTCTGCTTATCCGGCCAGTTACGGCCTTGCCTTTTCAGCGAAACTCGTGCTCCTTAAGGTAAACCTTAACCTTAATCTCTCCTTAATCTCTGTATTATATTGGGCTTTTCTCCATGAGGGTGGAGAAAAGCCCAATCAGAGGAGTTCGGCGTTTGCTTCTTATCCCATCCTTCCTTTACTTCGCAGGTGTAGTCACACCCTCTCCATCTTGGTTGCTTAGTAAAGGTTACTCCGTTCCGTATGTTCACGACACATCCTTAGACCCCTACAATACACCGGCCCTACAAAGGAGAGTGAATGAGAGCAAGAAACCTCTCATTCCAGAAGGCATCCCGATGTTCCGGGGACGGGGTTAGTGTTATCACAAGGCTGCATAAACCCCGCTTAATGTTTACGATGCTTAAGTAGGTTCAATATTTTTGGTCGTAGATGTTTACACAGAGATTCGTCCTTGGCCACAGCCTGACAAGTTCTTCTCTTTCACTCCGGCTTCACACCCTCCGGTACCCAGTAAACCAGGTAGACTACACGGAGCGCATGCAGAGTGTGTTTTCCACCAACTCTCATGGTGGCTAGGTCTTTATTCCTAGACAGTTCATACAGTTTTCGGGTCGCACTTCAAGATCCATTACAAGAAATAATAAAGCAACCAGATAAAATCTAACATCAAATTTAGACCTAGCGTCATCGAATGGGTCAAAGCCGCATTCATACTGTGCCGTTTTTTCGCTATTAAGTCTCCGAAATGCCACAAGAAAAGCGGCCCCGCTGAAAATTATAGCAAATCCAGCAGCAACAATTAGATAAATCAGTATTGCTAAATAATCAAACATAATAAACTTTAATAAAATTAAAATGATAACTAATTACTTTGAATATAGTTTACCATATCTGTAATATATTCCTGCATACTAGATTCCGCATCAGAATCGAAATCTTTTGTGGCAATTATTGTTTCAACAAACGGCCAGTTGTAAGTAGTTAAATCATTTACTACCAATGACATAAATTGGTTTATTTGATTCAGACTCAGTATATCTAAGTAACCTTTTGATCCCGCGTATAGCATAACTACCTGAATTGGTGTTGAGGTTGTCGCAAATTGATCTTGCTTTAATATTTGAGTAAGTCGTTCACCACGCTCTAATACCTTTTTTGTACTTGCGTCAAGATCACTTGCAAATTGAGCGAATGCAGCATTTTCACGATATTGAGCTAATAATAGTTTTAATTGTCCAGCTACCTTTTTCATTGCTTTTATTTGAGCAGCTGATCCAACACGGCTTACACTCAGCCCTACATTAATTGCAGGTCGAATTCCTTTAAAGAATAAGTCGGCCTCAAGTGCACATTGCCCATCAGTAATAGAAATTACGTTTGTTGGAATATACGCACTTAAATCTCCAGCTTGCGTTTCAATAATAGGTAAAGCTGTTAAGCTGTATCCTTTCCCCATATTTGCCGCTCTTTCAAGCAATCGACTATGACAATAGAAGACATCTCCGGGATAAGCTTCCCGACCAGGTGGCCGGCGTAATAACAGGCTTAACTGACGGTAGGCCACAGCCTGCTTACTTAAATCGTCATAAATAATCACTGTAGGTTCTCCAATATCTCTAAAGTATTCTGCAATAGTACATCCAGCATAAGGGGCTAAAAATTGCAGCGGTGCTGACTCGGACGCTGTCGCTGCAATAATTACTGTCCAAGGCATTGCATTAACTTCCTCTAACTTTTTTGCCAGTTGCGCCACGCTAGAGCGCTTTTGCCCAATAGCTACATATACACAAGTACTTCCGGCTTTCTCCGCACCAATACAACTACTGACCGTTTTTGAATTAACGTAGTCTGCCTCCAATTGACGAAGTGTGGTTTGGTGAATAATTGTGTCTACTGCAATCGCTGTTTTACCTGTTTGTCGGTCACCAATAATAAGCTCTCGTTGACCGTTACCAATAGGTACTAGGCTATCCACAGCACGAATTCCAGTGGCCATTGGAGAGTCAATTCTTGCTCGTAGCTGAATACCTGGAGCTTTACGCTCAATTAATTCTTGTTTTGTTGCGGGTAAAGCTCCTTTGTTGTCTAAAGGTTGTCCTAAAGGATCGAGAACCCGTCCCCGTAAAAATAATCCAGCAGGTACTGAAATAATACTTTTTGTACGTCTAGAGAAGTCTCCTTCTTTTAGTACAGCGTCGTTACCAAATAAAACAGCTCCGACAAATTGTTTTTCAAGATTTAAGGCCATTCCTCGAACAACTTGTCCTGATTTAGGTACAAATTCTAGCAGCTCACCTGCTTGAACACCGTCTAATCCGTATACTCGTGCAATCCCGTCAGCAATGCTATCAATTCTACCACATTCAACATATTCAAATTTTAACTTTTTAAATCGGCGTAGTAGTGTTTTTAATCCTGATGGAACAGCTTTTCGTTTTCTAGTAACCGTGCTTTGTTTTAGTTTTTTTTTTAAGATATTAGTCATTAATCGTAATTAATCTGTTTTTATAACTATCTATATATGTTTTTAACATATGATCAGCTCCCAATAGGACGCTATATACCCTTCTTAATCTTCTTCTATGTGTGTATAAATATTCTATATTAAAATTATCTAACTGAAATACTTATGTATAAAAAATTTTATTTATTTACAAATAGTTTTACTTGTGATTTGTTTATTATTATGAGCAGCAGTAGATTCGAACTACTGACCAAGCGTTCATGAGACGCTCGCTCTACCAACTGAGCTAGCTGCTCTTCCTCAAGCCAAGGGGCCTTTACAAAAAATTGAAACCAATAAAAGGCGGGGGTGGGGCCTAGATATAGTTAATAACCTGTATAGTTTCACATGTTATAGCACATTAAAGCGTAAGCTACGCTTGCATGGCTGGTATCCAAAATTAAACTAGGGTAAACTCCAATAAGTACACTAAGTATACAAAAAGGTATTAAAGCAGCAAATTCGCGACGATTTAAATCACTATATTTTTGAATATATACTAGTTTAGTGTTACCAAAACAAATTCGGCAGTATAGTAGAAGTGCGTATGCTCCGGTTAATACCATTGATGAAGCAGCTAAAATAGCAACTAACTTATTTACTAAAAATACACTTGTAAAAATAAGCATTTCTGCAGCAAATGTGGGACTTAATACAGGTAAACTAATATTTGCCATTGTTAGTATTAATAATAAAGTAGAGAACACAGGCATAACTTGTGCAAGCCCTGAAAAATAGTAAACTACTCGGGTTTTATACCTATCGTAAAGTATACCAATGCATAGAAATAACCCTGGACTTACCACACCATGGCCAATCATCATTAGCAAACTTCCTTCTAAACCAACGATATTAAACGCGAACATTCCTAATAAACAACAGCCCATATGAGCTATAGAGCTATAGGCGACAATTTTTTTAACATCAATTTGGCGTAAAGTTATTAGGCTTACATAAATAATACCTATTAAACATACAACGTAAACCACCGGACTAAAATAGATGCACGCTAAAGGGAATAAACTGATGCTCCAGCGAAAAAATCCATAGGTTCCAAGTTTTAATAAAATTCCAGCTAATATTATTGAACCACCTGTTGGAGCATTTGAGTGGGTTTCGGGTAACCAACCATGCAAAGGAATTAGCGGGGTTTTAACACCAAAGCTAATAAACCACAATACAAATAGGATTATCTGCCGACTTGGGCTAAAATAAGATGTATTTAAAATGTGCCAATCTGTTGAACCACATTGAAAATACACAATTAAAATACCAACCAACATAGGTAAAGACCCTATTAATGTATAAATAAACATTTTATAAGCAGCTCGAATATTTCTGGGTTTAGAGCCGTAAATACCGACCAATAAAAACATAGGAATTAGTACCGCCTCAAAAAATAAATAAAATACGAGCAGATCTTGGGCCGAAAAAGCCCCAATTAAAATGACCTCCATTGTTAAAAAGATTAAGCAATACGTTTTTAGATATTCTGGGCCCTTTATTTCCAAACTTGCAGGTATTTGCCAACCAATTAAAATGCATATTAAAGTTAAAAAAGTAGTTAATAAAATTAACCACAAATTGATACCGTCTATACCAAAACCAAAACTAAAGTTAAACAAATTCCCGATACCGCTGTAAATTTCCATTTGATATCTAAATTGAAAATCTGCGGTAGAGGGGTCAAATAAAATCCAAATAATTAAACTTAGTAAGAACGTAATTAATGAAGCAATTAAACTAATTCTTCGAATAGTATTTACTTTCCAAGCGGGTAAAAAAGTGACAGCTAACGCTGCTAAAATAGGGACTAGTTTCAAACTAACTAAAATATTGCTAGCCCCATTACTAAAGATAAACTGCATCAAAGACATATAGAAAAAAAATAGGTAAATTTTGTATAGAACTTGGCCATTAAAATAGTCCTCTATCAGCTAGGATTTATAATGTCCAAACGAATACAAATATTATTATATTATTATAAACACACTTATATAATAAATTGATTAGTACTTTCAAAAAATTGTTTTTATAGATTTGTAATATTACTATCAAAAATCTTAGATTATTTATAACAAACCCATACGCTAACTCCGATTACACCGAATCTGGTGCGTACAAAGCCCTGGCTATATGCTACATTTTGACGTAGGGTGCTTAACGGAACTTTTCCCACACATTTACTTATTTGTTGAGCCATTGCTTTTTTTTGACTGCCCAAGCGCCCGGAAATGACTACACGTATTCCGAGAATTGGGCAACTGCTTCCCATGGATCGAATCAATATACGAATATCATTAATATATTGATTTACAACTGGGCGGGGACTTCTTTTTTCAGAATTGCTCAGTAATTGAACGATTTGATTTAAAATCCAATTAGCACACATCAAATTACTTGAATAAAATAAATCCCAGTGAACTTGTGTTACTTTATTTTGTTTTTTCGATTCTATTAGTTTATAAGCTTCTTCCCTGCAACTTGAAATTATCAATGACCCTTTATAACTTGCTGATAATCTATTTTTAGACTTAGTATGCTTTGACTCTAATAATTTAGTATTATTATTAGCAAAAACTAACTGTGAATTTGAATAGTTTTGTAGAAAAAGGTTTTGTTGATATACGGAATTTTTTTTTAAAGCGTCCGCAATTTTTAAACAATGTAAAACAAATTGTGTTGTCTGTAGTTTATAAAAACCTCCAGATTCGAGGTTAAATTGATGTTTAAATGCTGATTGAATTATTTTTTTTTCAAGATATATTGTTTGTAAATTTGATAAATCAAAAGCAAAATTACTGGCTAATATGTATATAATAACTGCAGGTTTGATTTTACTAGAAACACTTGCGTTTCTTAAATTATACACCTTTGTAAAAGAATATTGAATAAGTGAACTTTTTTTTTTTAAGCTTTGATCTAGGATTTTGGACATGTTTTTAAAAATTTTTTTCAGTATATGTAACTACTGATCTCACTGTGTTTCCCAACATATAAACAAAAGTATATAGTTTGGTAGCCTAGTCTACTTTCTATGATAATTTTTAATACATCTTTTATCTATGTCTAGTCCGTATTTAAAATTAGCATAGAAAAGCAATATATTTATTACTTATCTAAATTTAGATTAGTCTAGGATTGATTAAAAAAAAAAAGCAGTTTTTTCTATAATCTGCTTTCACTGCTAGGATTGAATCGAACAATCATATTTAGCTCCGCAAACTAACGCTTTATCCATTAAGCTACAAGCAGTTTTTAAGTAATTTTACTTTTGTTTACATTTATTTCGAAAGTTTTTCTACCCACAGTTAACAATCAAACATTTAAAAAAAAACTATATAAAATCGAAAATAGTCTTTAACATACAAAAGACTTTTATTATTTATACAAACTAACCCTTCAATAAACTAATATATTGTACACTAACGGTACGTCTTACCCGATACCAAATTATAATAAGCGCTAAACCAATAGCGCTTTCAGCAGCAGCGACGCACAGTATATATAACGCAAACATTACACCTACTAAATCTTCCATGGCGGCTGCAAAAGTAAGCATTAATAAATTTATAGATAGTAGTGTAAGCTCTACAGCTAATAGGATACTAATAACTAGTCGGCGATTAAAAAAAATACCCGTTAATCCAATCCAAAAAACAATTAATCCAGTAATTATTAATTGGTTAAACGTATCTGATCCTGGAAATGTACTGGGCTGCCATAATAAGGTGCTTAAATTGGCTTCTATTACAGAAGGCATTAAATAATTCATTTCTTCAATAGTCATTTTTAATTTTAAAATTATTGTCCTTTACTATACTAATATAGATAAATCGTATTTTTTTTTAAACACACAGTATTTTTATTTACTTGTATATGTATATAAAAAAAATAAATAATAATTGTTATAATAAGTTTTTTGCAACTTTTATAACATTATAAGCAGCTTTAAATTTTTGTGCATACACTTTGTTTTTTAATTCAAATGGTACTGTAGTATTAACCCGTTTAAACCCAAGCAGATGCTGCTTGTTGGCGCCTGCTTTTTTAAAAAGAACGCAGACGCCGCAATTAGAATAAAATTGGATTGTAGATCCGTCTTTGCGAGATGTCGGGGCCTTCACTTGAACTAGTAGTAAGTCTTGCAAACTATTTTTTTTTATATTGACCATACTAGTTTTGCCTCCCGTTGCTTTTTTATACTCCTGAGAATATATAGCCGTAGGTTTTATTTTTGAAATGCTTACCTTTACGCAATGCCCTATTTTTGCAGCTTTTTTTGTATTTTTTTTGGCAAAATTGATGCACTTACCTTGCAAAAAATCGCTATTATCTTTAATTGAAATTTTCGTTTGCGTTTGTATCATTTTGATTAATTAAAAATAATTAGTGGTTCTATAAATAAATTACAATTAAGCAGAAAAGCGTATCTGGCCTTTTATATTTTGAAGCCTAAAGTACTACATTTCAGCACTCATTTTAGTAATTTATAGAATGACTTGAATCTCTGATTATGTTTTAAAACTAATTATATTAATTCACTATCTAATTGCTCCAATTTTAATTCTTCAAAAATTGCAATAACTGTTAGAATAGTGTACTGGTTTACTATAAAACCCAAAAAGGCAAGGCTTAGGGTTATTTGAAAAAACCAAAATTTCTGCCTATTCAATAACCCAGGCTTAATATTTGAGTAGTAATGTAGTATTATAAAAGGTGTCAAATATCCCAGCTTTGAATACAATAATAAAAAATTTAAAATAGTCTTGTTTAACTGTATGCAATAAAAATAGTTTAAATATATTATAAATAAACACGACCATGTTTTAGCTTCATTTGAACTAAGTGCTATAAAATTATCAATAGGTTCAAAATCTTTATAAGTCATTAATTTGTTCTTTAAACAGAATTTATCACTATAAACTGATAAATACTCATAATTATTTTGAATAGGTTTTATAGCGCCCGATAATAACTGCTCAGCCTCTTGGCTTAATTTCTCACAAGCAAAAGAATGATGTATAATACTATTATAAAAATTAAAGTCAACTGCTTGAAAACTCGTAATAAACAAACCAGAAAAAAATTCCAGTTGAAAGCCCTGAGTAAAATATGAAAAACATTGCATTAAAAGAAATACAGAAGCAATGTAAAAATTGCGGTAACATATTTCGAGTAAAATTGTTGTCATTATCGATATTCCAAAAATTTTCGTTATTATTATGACTTTTATATAAATAATTATTCATTTTATATAAAACCATATAACTAAAGCGTTCTATTGTAGTGCCTAGTTTGTTTTATTAAGTAACCAAAATAACATTAGTATAATTGTTAAAAACAAATATACATATAGAAAAGTAGGACTTGAACCCACATATCCAGCTAAAAAGCGGGCATGTTAGCCATTACATCATTTTCTTACAAAAGATAAACAATCAAAACAAAGAGTACTTATACTAACTATTTCTTGTTTAATCACGCTTAATTTTGCATTTTTACCATCTATACAATATAGCCTAGAAATTGAGGTACTATATTCCATGAGGTACTATATTCCATGAGGTACTATATTCCATGAGGTACTATATTCCATGAGGTACTATATTCCATATTAATTGATTAAAAAAAATTCTATCTAGTTTCCTAAATTAGAACAAGGCTCAATTTATTTCCTATGTGGTGCATCATATCAATAGGCAATCTAAAAAAAAAGTTGGATTGGATATGCTAGAGCACCCAAAATACTCAACAAGTATTTCTCCATATGCCTTATATAAATAAACATTAATGTACTTCATATGTTATATAGCAAGACATGAACTACACTTCCTTTTAATACAAAGGTTCTCTGCAGGGTCTCATGAGGTAATTTTCATTTTATTTCTTTTATTTTTAAAAGGTAAAAACACCTTTGTTTTGGTTAACAATATTAACCCTTTAATCTTTGCAGGCAAAAAAAAAATTGTATTATCTTTAAAAACCTCCTTTTATGTTTTAAAATTGTTTGCTTATGAAACAGCTTACAGTGTTTTTTTTTATATTTTACTTTAGAGTATTAAAGGCTTTAAATTGGATAACCAGAATTATTGATTTTTTTTTCCATAAAAAAAAAATACTTGACTTTATCCTAGTTAAAACCTTTCTACGATTGGTTAAGGCCTTAAACTAATTGTTTGCTTAAGACCCCCAATAATAAACAATTATAAACAGAATAAGCCATACAACGTCTACAAAATGCCAGTACATTGCGGCAAGCTCAAAACCAAGGTGATGATCGGGTCGCATTTGACCTAGTTGAGAGCGTATCAAGCAAACCATTAAAAAAATAGTTCCAACAATAACATGCGCCCCGTGTAAACCAGTTAGCATATAAAAGCACGAACCATAAACAGAATCACTTATGGTGAAACCTGCTGTTACATATTCAAATCCTTGGAATCCTGTAAAGATGGCAGCTAACAAAACAGTAACAATTAACGCATATTGTGTTTGTTTATTATTTCCAATTAATATAGCATAATGAGCCCAAGTTACGCTAGCCCCACTTGTCAGTAGTATTAAAGTATTTAAAAAAGGTATACCAAATGGGTCTAAAACCTCAATCCCTCGAGGTGGCCAAACACCTGCAATATCGATTGTTGGAGCTAACGAACTATGCCCAAATGCCCAAAAAAAACCCAAAAACAGCATTATCTCTGACACAATAAATAAAATCATCCCATACATAATACCTTTTTGAACACTTTTAGTGTGGTGCCCTTGAAACACCGACTCGCGAAGAACATCTCGCCACCATACAATAGCAACATATACTAAACTTATTAAACTTAAAAACGCTAGGAATCCTGCGTAATTATATTCATGAAACCAACCTACTAGACCTGTAGTAAAGCCCCATAGTCCTATCGATGCGAATATCGGCCATGGGCTCGGATCAACTAAATGAAAGCCGTGCTTTTGCATAATGAGATAATTTATTATTTTAATTTTAAAAATGCAGATTAGTTATAAAGCGTACTACTATTTTACTAACGCATATAAGTTAGAATCAATGTATATAGAATCATAATTATCTAAATTACTAAGTATCGCTTTCCTTTGCTTTTGCTTTAAAAAAAAGTTTTAAAGAAGTAGCGGATCTTTCAATTAGGATTTGAACCTAAATAAACGCTTTAGAAGAGCGTAGCTTTATCCCTTAAGCTATTGAAAGAAAAAAATTGTTTTCTGTTTTTCTTTAAAGTACAACTGTAAACGAGATAACTATATTATGGAGTTGAGCAGAATCGAACTGCTATAGCTTGCTTGCAAAGCAAATATTTTACCATTAAATTACAACCCCTATTTTGTTTTTTAATTTTAAGTAAACCTAGGCTTTTAATCCACGTACTACACTTAACATTATTGTAATTGTCATTTCTAAAGTTTGTTTTATTAATTTTTTTCATATTAGAATTTTGATGATTTGTTGTTTGTTTACCACCAATCAAACCAAAATCCACTCTCTTAACACGAATGATGATACACTTATTCCACTTTTAAGAGAAACAAAAGGCAATACTGATACTAGCACTAATTTTGCTAAACCGGCTGATAAGCCAATTGAGCCCACAATACAAAGAAACGCCCCTACAGTAGCCCAAACTAATACTTTTTTACCCAAATCGGAACGGAAACGGAAACGGAAATTTTGGTAATATTACTAGTTGAGTTGGGGCAATTGCCTTCCTGCATCTCGATTGGTACATACCCGACGAGCGTGTCGAAGAAGTTTATTAAATCATTAATGATTAAAATAAAAAACCCAGCCCAAGTAAACGTTTCAAAGTAAAACACTTTAAAAAAAAACTAACATGCTTGCTAATTCTAAGATCAGTGCTATTTGTAGTGAGTTTCGAATCAACAAAATGTGAATATTCATTTTTAAATATATTAGTATAAAGCTAATATACTTATAAACGATTAACAAATTTGTCAATATAGATTTCATTTCAATAGATATAATTAAGTTTAGCTAGCGAAATCGCTTGCAACAATATACGGAGCGGAGCGGAGCAACCGGTCCTAAAAGTAGCGTTATTATAATAACTCCACAAATACTACCGGCAGCTGGCACTACAACATCCATCATTACAGTCGCTACATCCATTACTGGAGTAACTGCTGAAACAACTTCAACTGAAGGACTAATAATTAAATCCGATGAAGAACTTGACCTTTCACCTGGCGCAGATTGAAATATTCGGTAAATATCATCTGAACCTAGACGAACTCCGGGTACACCCGCATTCACCGACAGTATTGCGTCTTCTGGGTTAAAAATTAAATCCATAAGACCCAGAACCTCCGCCACCGGGACCCCCGTTTCACCCTATATTGGAGGATTGCCGCCAGGATTGACCAAAGAAAAAAAAAATCAAAAAACTGATTAGCTACCTTTGCTATGGCATTCGACATCCGAGCTAACAAAGCACCTACAAAATTAAGCACGTAACCAACAAACGTAAAACACAAACTAATTAATTGTACAATAACGTTTACGGGTACTAATATTATGTTTATAATACTCCCAACTCCGTTTGCTATAAAAAACTTAATAGCCTCACCTACTTTTACGTAAGCTTCAGCAACTCTAGCGATAGGCTAATTGCTGAAAACACTTTTTACAACTAATCCTACACCATCAGTAAAGTCGCGTAACCATAATACGTTTATCAAAAGGTAAACCAAGTACAGACGAAAAGAATAATGCTGGATTATTCGCTATCAAATGTGCAATGATAAGCCCCATGCCTAAACATTTATCAGCAATATTAGTTATACTTAAACCAACATTAACATATGTTTGCGGACTAAATATCCAGTTAAACACTTCATGGATTTTTGAATCAATTGATTCAAGCAGGCTGACTTTATTCACTAACATCATATTTTCTTAGCCAATCTCTTATTATTTCTAAATAGCACTTGAATCCAAGTTCCCTCGGGGTCGTTTTTTAGTTTATAAATCAAATAAGCAATTAAGCAAACAATAAATGAAATTATTATGACAGCTCCTAGACCAAGTAGCCCTTTGAGCAGTTTGGTCCCATCAATATCATTAATGGGCGGCGACTTTTTTTTCAGGACTGATTGTCCTAATTTATACAAGTTGTAAACATCTACTGAGTACTTGGGCAGTGATAACAAATGTTGTAGCATTTCTTTTTATATTTTTAATAGTCTAAACGAGTAGAGCAATTCTGCAGTTTTAAATAATAATATTACTATATTATATAGTAACATTAAGACCAGCTCAGGAGTTGAACCTGAAACTTCTTTAACAAAAGTCCTACCATGCGTAAAGTAAAGCAGACTGGCCGTAATTAGCCTTTTGTCTTTTTTAAAAAAAGCTTTAAGACAAGAAAAGCGCACGACGCAACGCAAATCATTCGAAAACAAAAAGTTTTAAGACAAACGCACTACTTGTTAAAAACCGAATTTAAATTCGGTTTTTAACAAATTCGGTTTTTAACAAATTCGGTTTTTAACAAATTCGGTTTTTAACAAATTCGGTTTTTAACAAATTCGGTTTTTATAACCATAAAACACATTTATTTTTAGAAATTTAAATTCGGTTTTTCGTATTTTTTTTTAAAAAGGCTTGTCAAATCAATAAAAACCAAAGAAACGGCTTGTTCAACAAAAAAAAAACCGAATAAGCTTTTCTATCACATTTCATAAATCACAGCCTCTCGCTCAGCAATCACATTTCATAAATCAGCAACTGCTTGTCTAATCAACAAAAACCGAATAAGCTTTTCTGCTTTTCTGATTTCATCTCATAAATCGTATTTAAATTCGGTTTTTCTATCGTATTGAAAAAACTACTTGTTAAATCACCAAAAAGAAAAGAAACTGCTCGTTAAATCAACAAAAAGAAAAGAAACTGCTTGTCTAGCTTGTCTAATCAACAAAAACATATACAGTATATATAATATATATATTAAACAACTTAAAAGCATATTTAATATATTATATATTTAATAATAATAAAACAATAACTAAACAATAACTAAACTATTAAATAACTTAAAAGCATATTTAATATATATATTTAATAATAATAAACATATAATATATATATAATAGTAATAAACATATAATATATGTATAATAACTATTAAAATATAATAATTAAACTATTAAACTATTAAACTATTAAATTACTTAAAAGCATATTTAATATTATATATTATAGATTTAATAATAACTAAGAAATATTATTAGATTACTTACAAGCTTATTTAATATCAATATCTTATTTATTTATTACAAAAACTATTATTTATTTATTAAAACTAACCTTTTTAAGTTTGTCATTGTTACCTCAAAAAAAAATCAATTGAAAAATCAATCGTAAGAAAGAGTTTTTTATCTTATATAGTCCACAGCGCCAATTTTTTCCAAAAGTGCCGTCACGGGCTCTGTAATGCCCTTATACTTTTTTGCTTTCTTCCTTTTCTAAAATTTGATTATTTTAAGCATTATCAGAAAAAAGTAATTTTCCGGAATTCGAAGCCAAATCAGTGCATATTGATGTTTGTAGAATATACAATCTCAATATAATTTACTATAACATTTAGCCGTTGTTTATCTTTTAAAGGAGCGCTTTTTTTTATAGATGATAGCATTTCTTTAATATTAGTCATAATATTAAATGCATCTTCAAGCTTACCGCCTTTAAAAAATTGTTCTTTCTTCTCCAAAAATGTTCTTAGTTCTTGTAATTATGATCATAATCTGTTAAGTTTACTTTTTTATTATAAATATCATATATTTTATAAGACCAATTCAACAAATTATATATATCCACAAATTTAATGTGGATTTAATTTTATAAATCCACATTAAACCATTTGCATATTCCAAAAATTGGTATTTCGTAAAGCGGGAATTTCAGTTGCTTTAATAAAAAAGCTATCGTGAATTGTACCCATTTCTTCGTTTACTATTAAAATGAACATAATGGCATATTGATACATCTAAAAAATGAATATAGTTTGCTACGAACGCATTAATACTTTTAGTTTTTGATTTAATCAAAGTACCAGAGGCATCCCGCGCAGGCTTAGACAAATAAACCGGTAAAAAAATGTACTTTTATTTCTTTATTTATAGTAAATGTGATTTTGTTCAACCTGTTTTTTGTAATAAAATAGTATACTTTCACTACTACGGGACTCGAACCAGTAGTCTCGGCCTTATCAAGACCGCGCTTTAACCAATTAAGCTAAGTAGTGATACAAAAAAGAAAAAACGGTAAAATAGATATACCAAATAGCTACAACTAAAAGTTGTTCATAAAATAATTTTAATTTAATTGTCTTGCAAAAATAAAAAACAATTGGGTTCCTTTACCCTTGCGTCCTGTAGGACTTGAACCTACAATACCCTAAAGGGTGACGAGTTAAAAGCTCGCTACATTACCAATTCTGTGCAAGGACGCTTTGCTGTTTGTAGTTGTTTTATACAATTTTTTTGCTTAAAGCAAAAAAGGTATAGTCATGTTTTATCAAATGGCCTTGTACGCCTGCTAAGTATTAAATATTATTTAATACTTAGCAAGCGTATAGATATATATTATGATCAACCTACTTTTAACGGTTTTAAAAGGCTAAAAGGTAAAAAGCAAGATCTAGGCTAATCAAAGGCTAACTATTATTCCGTGTTAATAGGTAATATTCTAAGCGTCCTAAAATAGGAACTAGCACAAAAAAATAAAAGAAGAAATACAGTGTAGCTGTTTGCCCTATAAATATATAAGGCTGTTCGACTGGCTTTGAGCCTGCCCAAGAAAGTACAAAACACGCACTTACAAATAGATAAAAGGCTTTACGGTGGTATGGCCGGAAATTTGATGATCTAATTGGACTAGTGGCAATAAAGGGAAGCGCTAATAGCGCAACGAAAACAAGTCCAATTGCTAATACACCTCCGGTTTTATTGGGGATGCTTCGTAAAATACAATAAACGATTAAAAAGTACCATTCTGGTACAATGCTTAAAGGAGTTACTAAACTATTAGCCGGTATGTTATTGTCAGGATGTGCAAGTAAATTCGGCGCAAACCATACTAAAACACTAAATATAATTGCAAATAATAGAAGCCCTACGCGGTCCTTATAGACTAAATAAGGGTAAAAATTTATTTTATCTGCGCTTGCGTTGATACCTAAAGGATTGTTTGACCCTTTGTGATGGAGAGCCGCGATATGCACTATACTAGCTCCTGCAATTAAAAAAGGCAAAAGATAATGCAACGAGAAAAAGCGATTTAATGTGGCGTTATTGACTGAGAAGCCACCCCATAACCACTGAACTAACTCTGTACCTACAAAAGGTACTACTGAAAATAGACTAGTGATAACACTAATACCCCATAAACTTTGTTGACCAAATGGCAAGCTATAACCCATAAACGCTGTAGCAACCATAAGCAATAAAATGACTACACCCACACACCAAACTGCTTCTCTTGGAGCTTGATACGAGCCGTAATACAGACTTCTTAACATATGTACCATTGTTACTGTAAAAAACATACTCGCACCATTAGCATGCATATACCGTAATATAAAGCCGCCTTGAACATCTCGCATAATATGTTCTACAGAACTGAATGCTAGGTTTACTTCTGGTGTATAATGACATGCAAGAAAAACTCCTGTAGCTATTTGAATAACTAAGCTAATACCTGCCAAGCTACCGAACCCCCAAAAGTAGTTTAGGTTTGAGGGTGTAGGATATGCAATTAAATGATCGTTTATTACACTTAAAGCGGGTTGCTTCAATACACTTAAATTTTTACGTACTCCGCTTGTACTTAAAGGTTTAGACTGTTCAATTATAAACATAGTAATAATAATGTGTTTTTATTTCTATATAGCGCCAATTAATTAATAATATATTAAATCGAATAATTATTTTATATAAAGGTTAATTAAAGGCTAATCTAGCGATAAGTGGGACTTGAACTCACAACGTTTGATTACAAATCAAAAATTTTACCATTAAACTATTATCGCTCTCCTTTTGTATCTTTTTTACTGAAGACTGATGAGCCCTTTCCCCAATTTGTTCCCAATTTGTTCCCAATTTGTTACTGTAAGACCCTTCTATACTTTTATTGCTAAAATAAAAAAGTATTTTGGTAAAGTCTAAAAAAGAAAAAAACCCCGGTCTGCTAATTTTAATATTTTTTGATAAAATAGATTTAGTTCCGCTTTCAATTCATTTTGTAATCTTGCGAAACTAATGAGGCCCCTGAATTTGAGTAAACTACAGCGCTTAATTCTGAAATTGTCTGAAACACATATGATTTTAAAGCGTTATTGTCAGTAACTTCGTCTAGGATTTATAGTCTAGGATTTATAGTCTAGGATTTATAGTCTAGGATTTATAGTCTAGGATTTATAGTCTAGGATTTATTTTGAACCTCTAATAAAGATGAAATCAAACCGTTTTGTTTTTTTTTTTTGCCTGCAAAGATTAAAGGGTTAATATTGTTAACCAAAACAAAGGTGTTTTTACAATAATAAAAAGCCACATAAAAATGAAATAAGCCTAGTAGTATTAAATATTTAAAAAATATTTAAAAGTTGGATGGACAAACTTACTGACTATGTTAACATTATTATGCTTGCAATAATTGAATAGAGTAGCATATTATCTAACAGGGTTTTATTCAAAAAATCTATAATGTTTATGAGGGTATTCATTTGTAATGTAATAATAATCAAGTAGTATTTACTAATTTTATACTTTACAAGTAATGGGTGAGTTCTCAGCAGAAAATTACCTAATAGGCACAAAGATAAGCTGCGCCAGCATGTACCACTTACCTTTTAACTCACACTGGCACAACAGCATAAAAGTCTACCCTGCTATAACGGGTATTTGCTTTTTTATTTTAGAGTAAAGCCAACAAAACTTTATCTTCAGTCAACTAATGCTTTATTAAGCATTCAACTAAGCACAACGGTAGCAAAAAAAGAATTATTTAATTTATACTCGTTATTTGAGAATAACGCAGACCTACCTGTCAAAGTAATTTTTTCTAAAAGTATAGTTGTCTAAATTACAGTTTTTTTAAATTAAAAATGACCAATTTTTGGTTTATAAACTATTGATTTAAATTGAGGAAAATTCATGTGCATGAATTGTAAAAAAAAATTAGTACGCGGTAGCTGAGCTTCTTACAAAGTGTACACCCCGCGCCTATTTACGCAAGTGCGATCTTCTATAACCTTTACAATTGTTTCTTGCTTGATAGTTTTTCAGCAATTAACATTTCACGCTTAGCGTTGCAACCATGCTTTTTTCAAAACAATTGCTAAACCATTGGCGTGGAATTCCGGGTCCTTTCGTACAGTGGAATTCTAATGCTTGGTTAAATATTATGGCTATCTAGATAGAACCAAACCTGCCTTACGGCGGTTTAAACTCACCTCACGTAGGTCATTATGCAAAGAACAGTTGCGCCCTTAGAACCTTGTGCAGCTCTAGGATGACCTGAGGCAACATCGTCTGTGTATTTATACACTACAATTGGTATATGACTATTATTGTAACATGCTCCATATCTAAAGCTTATAATCAAAATATACGTGTATATAAGGTTTTATTAAACTTAAAAATAGTTTACCAAAAGAAAGGTGTTTTTACCTTTTTTAGATGATGCTACCTAGCCTAAAGTAAGTTTTATTTTATCTTTGTGCACACCGCAGTATCAAATGGTTCTTTAAAAGCATCAGTTAATATCATTTGGTATAACAAAAACCTTGGGGGTTTTTTGAAATAACATAAGATTTTTTTATAACCCCTGTTATAGATGTCCGTGTTGTTCTCCATATACCAGTAAGCTAAGCCCTCAGCCGTAAGTAAACTTTGAATGTTTTGTGGAACGCGTTTTTCTCTTTGACCACCTACTTCAGAGTAAAATAAATCGTAGTAATATTTAAACGTTTTTTATTAGTCATAATTTGTCTATATTTATGTAGTTGTGTATATCAATTCTTTTATCTATACTATAATTTGAATTGACTTACAATTTCTTGTAAGAGTAGACCATATCATCACCCTAGAAGGGTGTTCGGCGTGTGGTCGTTGAGGGGTTACCGAAAATATCAGTTCAAGAACTTCCCTGCTGATTGTCCGCAATTGCATGTTTTAACAAACTTTTTTTAAAAAAAAAGGCAAGCCACGCAATATTTTCATTGCTATTAAAAATAATGTTCTTTGTTACATTTAATGCAAACGGAGGTTCCAGCATATAGCCAAATGCATTCCAAATCTAGTTTCCTAGATAAGAGCCCCAATGTTAAGGTGGCGAACCCTGGCGTCTATAAGAACTATAAGCCAGGACTACCCTGTTATCCCTGGAGTAACTTTGATTCGTTGATCTCACACCTTTCCACATAGCGTGTGAGGGTCACTATAGCAGACTTTCGTCTTTATTCGACTTGTCAGTCTTATAATCAGGCATGCTTATACTATTACGCTCTACATATTGTTTCCGACAATACTGAGCATACCTTTTGCTCTCTGGCGTTACTTTTTAGCCAGACCTCGCCCCAAGTAAACTGCCCACCTAACACTGTCTTCGAGCTTTATTAATTAAAGTCTTTTATATAATTACTTACATACAGTATACCCTATTTGCATAAAATTCCTTATATTTATATTTATATATATAAATATCTTTAATTAATAAAGTATTCTTATATAAAAGCGATCAGTTTATTATCTAGCGGTTTTCCATTGTCGGCATTGCCTCCCGCCTAACTGTAAGATAAAAAACCGATCGCAATGTTAGGTTACAGTAAAGCTTCACAGGGTCTTATCGTCTAAGATAGCCTAATCGGTATTTTAACCGATATTCTTATTTCACGGTTTTCGCTCGCGAGACAGCAACCAGGTTGTTACGTTATTCATGCAGGACACCAATTAAATGCCTAGGAATTTCGCTACTTTATGACCGTTATAGTTACGGCCGCTCGTCACCACATCTTGTTGATCTATCTTTTACAACAGACTACTTCAATTAGTGGCCGTTAGCAAACGTCACATCCTATACGTCTTGTTTCAAATTGGCAGGACGCTAAGAGTCGGATAGGTAGACCAGTTGCCCAGTTTTCCCCCCGTTCAAACCGTACGTGAAGGTTTCCCTTCATACGGCTTTGATAATGTGGCTAGCAGTGTTACTCGCTAACCCGCCGTTCTTTTCGGTTTCTTGAGTTTTCAAAGGTTACTTGGAGTAAGGCTTGCATGTTGCTAAGCTTGAATTCCTTGAAAGGCTTGTGCAACTCTATTCTGTTCACCCGTCTAAAGCTACCATGCTTTCTCTAGACCCACCTTTGTAGGCTACGGAATGTGTGGTTGCTTATTTTCCTTTCCTTACCTCTACTGCTGACAGTTCGATAGTATTCTACATCCCCGGAGGAAGAGACCGGGTTCCAAAGTGTATAGGAATAGTGCTTGTACGGCTCTATCATATAATGTTGGTAAAAGGTCGTTTTTCGTCTTTGCCTGGCTTTGGAATACCCGTTTTATAGGTTGGGGTTGGTAAAAGATCTTTCAGCTGCATTACAGCTTCAAGCTTCTGAGCTGGTCCACCTCTTCCCATCAGTGCTCTTAGGGAGAACTCTCTGACGAGAACTCTCTGACCATTTAATTTTGTATTTCTTTTACTCTCTCAAGATAGCCTCTCTTTGCGGCAATAACTAACTTATTTTGTTGTGTAGATCTTGTTCTCTCTCTAATTGATTTCCATTGTGTTCTTCCGCCATATTATATATATAGTGTTACAGTGTTATGCTCTAGTTAATCATACATTTACCTATGACTCAAGTCTGCTCACTTTCGTGCATCTCATTGGAGATTATTCTCCCCATTACAGGTAGACATTCGCTTTTTGAGCCGTTCTTTTATCCCCTATGCGATATTTCGCATTGCTGCTAAACCTCTGCTTGAGCAGTGCATATGGGACTTACCAAGTTCACATTATTGCACGTTTATCTTATGTTCTACTTAGATTCCCAGTCTACCCCGAGGCTTGTGTGATCGGATATAGGTGCCATAAAAAGGGGCATCTATCTAAGCCCAACACTGATTCGCTATGGTGATAGCTTTTGCTGTTTACAGTGACAGTCTTCACGAGGCCTATGCCTGAGTTAGCTTTCGCTTAATCATATAGAACCAACCTAGCACTTCTACCTTCAGCACAAGGTAGTTAGTTACATTGTCCTTGCAGCTTCCCACCCCCAAGTTACCCTAGACGCAGGTGCAAGTAGGTTCTCACTACCCGATTAGTGGTCGGATTTTTCCGAATTGCAATAATGTGCTTCTTGTCGCACTTTTTAGTAAACTGTCACCCAGTTCTCTTATCTGAGATCTAAAAGGTTATTTTAGACCGCTGTTTTCGAAAGTACCAGCGCAATTTGCCGAGTTCCTTACGAACGATTCTAACCAAATCTAAGTAAAATCTACTAATCCACCAGAGTCAGTTTTAGTACGGTATTACTGTTTTTCTATAAATTGCCTGCTATTTTTTCCTGCAACAGATCTAAATATTAGAATTAGATTTTATTGGGCATAGCAGGTACCCATCGTAACCTAAATATTACTTAGGGACCGTATTTTTGACTACATCTTTAATAGTTGTGTAGAAAACCCAGGATTTCCGATCATTGAGATAATCTCTTTTCAATTAAATAGAGCTTTATATCAATCTTGTTTATGTCTTGTATTTATAGAAACGCTATTTATTTAAAAGTCTCAATTTATATGTTACTCTAGCTGATATATTCACAACCAATATTTTCATTAAGTCTTACCGACATAACTTTGTCAACATGGTTCGTTTTGCTACTCTAACTGGCTTACTTTTTCTTCCCGTTAGCTATAATTTCGGCATAGCGCTTAGTCCGGCTAAATTTTTGCAACAACTAAACTATAGTAGTGAGCTATTACGCTTTCTTTAAACGGTAGATGCTACTAATCAAACGTCCTACTAATTTTTGTGAAGTTAATTACTTTCTCACTTAGTGCTATTTTCGGGCCTTAATTTATAGTCTAGGCTGTTTCCTTCTTGTCAAATGCAGCTTGTCCCGCACTGACTGAGTACCTGATAAAATGCTCCTAATTTGTGGTTTGCAACACCTCAGTAAAAGTTTCCTTCCCATCAGTTTTACAGCGCTCTACCTAGTTAGCATATATTTGACAGGCCCCCTTCCTAAAAAGGTTTCGCAAAAAACGAGATATTTCGAAGTTCGATTGGTATTTCGCCACTTAAATAAACTCATATGAATGCGTTGCAACGCATACCACTTCGGGCGTCCAACTACCTTCCGGTAACCTTCCCCCTGGTCTACTTAAGATCACTTCGTTTCGCGTTTTATGTTAGTTTTCTATGAATACTTTCATAATAAGCTTACTTTTAATAAATTAAGCTACTTAGATTAATTGTACGCGCTTTTTTTTACCCTGAAGGTAAAAAAAAAAAGAGAACAGTTAATGTATGTCCTAAACTAACACAAAGTCATCAGCTCATGATTCAAAAGGAACCTTTCTATTCAACATTATAACAGCCAAACTGAAAGTCATTATAAGCAACCTGTTTCGGGACTTGTATTCAGAGAAGCAATGGCATTCTTGTTTCCAAATTCCTTTACAGTACTGATTCACTATCGATCTACATAGAATATTTAGCCAACGGAGTGGTTTCCGTTTATAACTAGCAGCGTTAAACCACTAATTTAGTCCTTAAAGCCTATTTATTACTTTTGCCTTCTTCAATATTTGTGCATTATTATAATAATAGTTACATGCTTATAAATAATTACAGCACTTTTTTTGTTTACAACCTACAAGACTATAACTTTCTCTGGTCCGGATTTCACTTAAGTTCGATTGTAAACAAAAAATATTTCTTTAAGCTTATGCACTTTCGTTCTGTACTACTAGCGCAATCCCGGTTGGTTTCTTTTCCTTCAATTAATAAAATCTTTTAGTTCATTGAGTTTTGGTGTATGCTGTTTTAATACAGTGTTTCCACCTTAGAGAACGGGCTTATCAGGCGAATTCTATACTGATATACAATACTTTAATAACTCTCAAAATAGAAACCTACTTAGAATAGAGATTATTGCATTATCATTATATAGGCAAGTATATAAAAGAGAGAAGCTTTGCCCACCCTAATATAGGGACTTGCTCAATTCTCCAAGCCCTTTTCGCAACAAAAGCGCTCTTCCTATGTAGTCAATCCTTCCTCAGGTTGCATCGATTATAAATAAAAAATTACACTTTATATTGCGTTTTTATTTAGGAATACTAGAACTAATTAACTTAAAAAAAAATTAATTCGACAAGATAACTTCAACTAAATTAACCAAGGGCGGCAAGACTTGAACTTGCAACCAACGCATTTGGAATGCGCTATTCTACCTGTTGAACTACACCCTTTTGTTTATTCGAAAAATTACCATTAATATGAATTGAATTTGTTTTTAAGTTAATTAGTTCTACTCTTCTTAAAATAAAAAAGTGCTTTACAATTGCTAAATAAAAACAACAGCGGTTCGCACACATTTGTGGCTATGGGCTATTGATTCGCTAGGCAAAGTCAAGTTCGAAATGGGTTTGGTGCCGTCTTTCTCCATACAAAACAATGTATTTATTTAAGATAATTTCAAATATATTAATTTAGTTGGTAAACCTTTTTCTTAGCGGTAAGTGAGAATCGAACCCACATTACTTGATTGGAAGTCAAAAATTTTACCATTAAACTATTACCGCATTAATTTGTTTTATATTATTTTATTATTAGTAAAAATCAACTCAACAATCGTATCCTCAAAGCTTTTATTCTGTATCTGATTGTTAAAATCTTGTAATCTTTCTAAAGCTTAACCCTTTTCAAGTCTTAATTATTGAATAGCATGCTGAAGTATTTGGGAATACTAAACTGGCAAGCTCTGACAAAATTTGAAATATGTATAATTTTAGATCTTTATCATCCGTTATTTGATCCAATTGTCTCTCTAACTGTTCCAAATAAACAATTAATCCTTTACCAAATGTTCCTTCTTGGTTTATATATTGTTGAAGCTTGTCTAAATTAAATTCTAAACCAGCTGTTTAGAAAGCGCTCTAAAAGCAATTGTCTTAAGTATTTATTATATTTTTCTAATGAACCTCCTTGTTGACCTTTATGTTGCTTTGAAATATAATTTTATTTTTTTTAAGCATTGTTTAATTAAGTATAAATAAATTTAGCTTTTGGCTTCTAAAATTAAAGCACAGCACGAATTATACACTGTATCTATTTAACTAAACTACCAGCAACATTTAAGAAACCATTCTTCATGGTTGAAGATTTAGACAGCTGCTCACGCTAACCTGTGCTTCTCTTTAGAAAAACTGCGGCTTCTCTTTTAGCAAGAGCCGCCTCTCGCCCAGCAATCACAGCCTCTCGCTCAGCAATCACATTATCGACTTGAAAAGGGTTAAGCTTTCATCCAACCTAATATCAAAAGTTTGGGAAAAGTTTGGGAAAAGTTTGGGAAAAGTTTGGGAAAAGTTTGGGAAAAGTTTGGGAAAAGTTCTCCTCCATAGCATAGCAGGGAGAAATAAAGCCCATGATGATACCACGCATACAGCTGCTTCTTTTGTAGTTGTTCGTAAATTGTAACGATATTACTATAACCGTGCTTAATGATAGCATAAAGCTGTTATGTAGCTTCACAGATGCTAAGACCTTTATTAATCGTAAACCGATCAATATGTTTGTAAGCAACCCAAAACTAATAAAAATTAAAGTAATTATATTAACTTGCACTTCCGAGGTGTGAATACATGTTAAATTTAATAAGCCGAGATTAAAGCTGCACACATTTCTTAATCTTAATGCAAGGTCTGTATGAGATATACAATCAAACGGTCTACCCAAGATAATTGTTCCCCTATACGTCCTGCAAAACGCGCTCTACTAGATGACGCGTTTTGATCAAAGACTAACCAACTTACTAAATTTATTCCGTTAAACAGCATTAATGCAGGCATTATTCCTTCTATACTAAACCCATGTAAAACGTGGCGCTCAGTATGATTAACACAATCAGACTTAACAACAATAAAAACCGCCTGCACTGTCTCGTCTTGTCGTGCGAGCATTATCCAATTAAAGCCACATATGAAAATAAAGCATATTCCGCCTATAACAAGATTTTGGTAAAGGCGTACCATTCCCACAAATATGCAAATAAAAATGTAAGCAATATTGCAAAATCTATTAACGCGCTTAAAATTCGTAAATAATTTCCTAAAATTATGGAAAATTTGATTTTAAGTTACTTGATAAATAGTTAATTATCAAGTAACTTAACGAGTTTACTATTTTCAATGGGTCCCAATTAAATAAGTAAAACTAAAATCATTAAATATCATTGTTCTTTTTTAAATATTATATTAATTTAAATATTAATATTTAAAAATCCTTTATCCCTTTACAGGAGGTGGCCAGTTTTGACGTATCTCAGCTAATAAGATAGCTTCACACCCACTAAAATACACCTACGTGTCCACCTAAGAGTGGATAGCGGTTTTTTTTTCTTCAAGGGGTGCCCCTTGAAGAAAAAATAGGTTGGAGGTTCCAGCCCATTACCAGTATCCCATTACCAGTATCCCATTACCAGTATCCCATTACCTGAGTTTGACAAGTTGAAGTACTCATCCTTCTTATTTATCTGCTCATTTTTGAGAAAGAAAAATAATTCAAAACTAGAAGGTTTCTCTTCTATAAGGTGCACAGCAAACTACCTGATTAGACTTTTCAATTTAATTTGTATTCTCCTTGATTGGTAAAAGCTGTAAACCTAAAAAACAAATAAGTAAATCAATATTACTTACAAAAAAAAATTTATTTGGAATTGGAAGGATTCGAACCTTCAATGAACAACTTCCCATGATTTACAATCATGTGCCAAACCATTAGGCTTCAATTCCAGTATACACATAGAATTGCTTTATTTTGAAAGTTATTTAAACGAATAATAACAAATAATACTTTTTATAAACTTTTTTGTAATATCTAATGTCACTCATTACAGTACTCGCAGGCTTAGGATTTGAACCTAAATCTCTAGGGCATGAGCCTAGCAAGTTACCAATTACTCTAACCTGCATTATTTAATTAGTATAGTTTAATTTATAAAGTTCTTTTCGTTTAATTAGTTAATAAAAGAAAAAATGGCGCCAACCGCACCTTCCGGTACGATTACTGTGTTACGACTTATGCCCGGCTGCCAAATATACAATCAAATATAGGTATACAATCTACACTTTTCCTGTACACTCGTTAACCAGGCATTGACGGGCTATTAATAGCCGGAGATGAACAAATTTCACCGTTTCAATTCTTTAAAACGATTACTTATGATTCCTACTTCATACATTCGAGTTGCAGAATGCAATCTGTTTAGATAAGGTTTACAGGTTTGCACTTATTTGCATAATTGCTACTGTTTGATTTATCAATTGTAACACGCGTGTAGCCGCGATCATGAACTTCATGAGGATCTGTGATGATGCGCTCCTCCTCGAAAATTTCTTTCGCTGTGGTTTATAGGTACATCCTAGACTTAACTAGAATTAGTTAATATAAACATGCGCGTTTCGCTCGTTTATGGAATTAACCCAACTTTACAAAAAACGAGCTGACCACGACCATGCAAAGCTATAATTACCTACTAAGTTTTTTTTTACAAACATGGATATAGTGATTAATCAAGACCGCGTAAGGTTAGCGCGTAGCGACGAATTAAACCGCATGTTCCACCATATTGAATCTCCACGCATTAATTGTTTCAATTTTAAGCTTGCGCTCGTACTATTGAGGCGGGCTTTTTCCGCGTTTGCTTATTCAAGGCCAAAGGCCAAGACATAAAAGCCATCGTTGACTGAATGGACTACTACCGTATCTAATGGTATTTGATCCCCATTCCTTCGTTCCTAAGCTACTGTTTTGACCCAACTAATTGCCTTCGCAAGCGATATTCCTAAAAAATTATTCCCATTTTATCGGTGACTTTTTAATTCTATTAGTCGCTGTCAAACGAGTTGTTCCAGAGCCTACATAGTAGACAAAAGAGCACCGCCGAAGAACGCTTTACGCCCAATCATGATCTTTATTGCTCGAACGACTGGCCTAACCGAGACTTCTGGCACCAGCATTAGTCCGTTCTTCTCTCTAGGTACGCTCTAGTTATTCCCTAGCATTAAGGGTTTACAGAATTCTCCTTCACTCCCCTACCAGTTTGGTTCGCTCAAGCTTTCGCTCATTGGCAAATGTTTTGCGCTGCTGCAATCAAATGATCGGCTGTGCTTACTACACAGCTGGTACTGCTCTACCTCTCAATACAGTTAACGATAATCGGCTATGATCCATTAGACAATACAACCTAATCGTCCATGAAACCTCTAAAGAACATTTAATTTTTTTTGTATTTTAAACTGAATTACTTTAGTCTATTCTCATGCATTCCTACCCTTTACGCGTAATACTTTTCAGCACTACACTAGCATGCGTCAATCCCAACTGTCGCAATAAAAGGGACGCACAATCAACGTCCTTACAATGTGTATACTTGTAATTCAACATAATAGTGTTGGCTTACGCTTTTGGCAGGGTTCGAACCTGCGTCATCCAAGTTAACAGCTTGGCGCTCAACCACAGAGCTTCAAAAGCTTTTCAACCAAGTTTAATTTTTGTTGTTGTAAAAATAAATAATAACTAATCACATTTAACTTTTTCTAAATCAACCAGATATATTATAACTTTATGTTATGCGGAAGGTGAGAGACTCGAACTCCCGCGTTTTAAAACACCCGTTTTCAAAACGGGCCCATTAGACCAACTCTGGCAACCTTCCGTAAACTGTTTTAATTAAATCATATACTTTACTTTTGCTCTTTATCTAACTGGGTTTTTTTGTACTATATGAGTACAAAAAAAATGAAAAAAAAAAATTGATTCAGGGACCAATTTTTTTAAACCAACACCTAAAAATACTCAGATAAAATGACTGGTGCAATGCTTGTGCATACATGCTCGGAATATAAAAGAAAAGACAATGGTATATTATTAATAAACAGTTGAAGCAGGTTCAAGTTAAAGCCTACACAAGCAGAAACGCTCTAGAATCTTTATAAAATCTTTATAAAATCTTTATAAAATCTTTATAAAATCTTTATAAAATCTTTATAAAATCTTTATAAAATCTTTATAAAAAAAATGTATTAAGCCACCAATTAACCTCCTTTTTAAAGCCCTAACTCAAACAACTTTAAATCATAGCCACGCTTCATGCATACAGACCTTAGTGGATATCACTTTTCTAAACTGAGCCTCTTTAAAGGAAGTTGAATCTCATAATTGGTTACTCATTTTATTCATGTTTTTTTGTGAATGCTGTAAAAGCTGAAAGCACAATATGTTTGGGTGTTGGAAGAATCGAACTGCCATAATTGACTTGTAAGGTCAAGGTTTTACCATTAAACTAAACACCCGGTTAAGCACGCTAAGCCTGTGCCGCGTTGAGCTCTATAGAATTACTAGAAACACTTGTTTACATTGCGAAAAGAATTAAAAAAACTACCATTAATGTAAATAAGGCAATTGCTTCTGTTAGTGCAAAGCCTAAAATACTATAACTAAACAACTGTTTTGTTAAGCTTGGGTTTCTAGCTACTGCGGTAATTAAAGATCCAAATACAATACCGATTCCTGCTCCGCAACCGGCTAAGGCAATAGTCGCGCATCCTGCGCCAATAAGTTTTGCAGCTGTATCTTGCATATAAATTATGTATTTTATTGTTTTATATTACTCTATACCAGTTATTTTTACTAGCTATTATTAGATTAATATTAAACTAAAAGCAGTTAAAAAGGTTCTGAGTAGTCACTTCAATTGAAGCAACTAAACACTACTAACTAGACAACAAGAAATTTATTGTAACCTTTTAGCACTCGGCAAACCTAAGCGCTTTTTTTGCTGCTTTGAGTATTAAAACTTATTAGTATATAGATAATCTAGTTACCGAATTAGTATGCTCTATAAATTCCGTAACTATAAAAAAGCGATTACGCTAGTTAATTAGTTGTGATTTTTCTAACAATATGGTCACATAATAGTTTTTTTAAACGTAGATTGTGTGCCAATTGCAGTGCCACTGTACTAATAAGCCATTGATTTGCCGATTCAGCTGCATTCACTTGGCTGGTATTAAACAGCCAAGCTCGATTAAGCAAATGGTTATATTGTAACCCGGCATTATTGCTCTCTGTTAGCTCCGATTGCTTAATCGTTGATCTTTTATAATGCTTACTTAGTATATCAACTAGCTCTGTACTCTCAAAGTCACCTCGTTGGCTACTTTTATAGCTTTCTACTCGGCTAACCGTTAAACTATTTAATTTTTGACGAATTTTTAAAGCGCTAACTATTTTTGGTATTATGAAATATAATACGTAATAATATACTGCGCTAAATGTAACTAATAAGTATACATATTGGGAAAAGTAGGTTAGTGCGTCTAATTGTGGCATTTAATAATATACTTTTTTTGCGAAACACAGGACTTGAACCTGCACCTTAAATAGAATGGTTCCTAAAACCACCGCGTCTACCACTTCCGCCAATTTCGCGATTTTAAACTAGACAAAGGAACACATCAAAATTTAAACTTGTTGACACAATGGCTAAAAGGGGGTAACGCGTTATTCATTCTACCGTAAGTTATAGTACCTATTTTATATGCCTAGCTAGAAATAATAGAGGCCTTCTAGTTTCTATTTTGTTTGCTATTTTTGGTTTTCTCTGAAAGCTTTGGTGTTGTTCTAAAGGTGTGGTTTTTTATTTTTTTCGAAGTTTGAGCATTTGTGCGTGTTCTTTGACCCCTTGCGGGCAAACTGAACATATGGCGAGTTCCCCTATAATGTTTTAGCTGAACTAAACGCTGTATATCGTTCTGAATGTACCGAATAAGGTTAGTGTCGATTTCCTCTCGGCAAATACGCATAAGTTTATTTAGTTGATTTACCTTTAGCTTTACAAGTTTCACTTTTGGACTGACGCCCATTAAAGAGCAGATTTTTAAAGCATTGGTTGTGTTTAGTCCAAAAATGGACTGTAAAGATATTAATAATGATTGCTTTTGATTTAAATGCGTTCCTAATATTAACATATGTGAATATATATTTTAATCTAAGTTAATTTGATTCTCTAAAAGACGGTTTATTTACAAAATTAAGGTGATCTTTTTTGTTGATAGTATTTACTAAATTAGAATATTCTGTCTTCTGTAACAGTATAAATATTATGACGATTTTCTAAATATTTTATTATAAAACAAAGAAGCCTCCCATTGATACAAATAAACCAAAAAATTTGGCTCGTTATACGAGATATTGCAGCAGCTGATAAATGGAATTGAACCATTATTTTAGGTTTTGCAAACCTATGTAATACCAAATATACTATATCAGCTGCTAATCAAAACAACGTAATTAGTTTATTCTGTAACGTTGCTGCTTTTGGTTAGAAGCCTAATCAACTTGAATAATGGGCTTTTTAAGCTGCTCAAGGCACTAACGCTAAGAATTCTTTTAAAATTACTAACGAGCCTACGGCCTGACACCGCATGTACGCTTGACCTTACTTGCTCGCTGCTAGTAGAGGTATCTCCAAGCAAATGCTCGAATTTTCCGTTAGGTAATTTAATAGAGCTTGCGTATCGAATTGCTTCAATTGTTTGCCTCTTAGTAAAGTTTGCCAACGCACACTGCTTTAGTTCATAATCGGAAACAAAATATCCAATAATACTAGGGTTTAAGTAATTTCTAAAACGTACATTTTTCAAAATAAACGCTCCGATGATTCCACCATGCTCTGTGTAGGATACTTGATAACTATTATTGATATATCGCGCCTTACATAATGTTTGAGCTACAATATAGCTAATATGGCTTTTTGTCAGAGGTACATTATGAAAGTTTAGATCAATATTTAATTCATACTCATATATGCTGATATCGGACCCAACTATCTTATTAATATTATTGAATCCTTGTTTATATTGGGTCCCAATGGGTTGCTTTTTTACTACGCCAGTAGGTATAATCCAATGGGCAAATTGTTTTGAGATTTTTACTGTCTTGGAATGCTTCAGAACTATGCTTTTTGAGGGTTTACTAAAAAAACAGCTTACATCTATACTATAGGACTTTTCGCACTTTTCAGGGGTATGATACCTTAATACTACTATTCGTAATGGTCGAATGTATGAGATTTTCTTTTGATTTTCTAAGTAACAAGCGCTTGTTACTGGGTTACCCACTAGATAAAAATCGATTGCTTTATAGTATTTGCTAACATCTTTGCAAGCTTCTGAAGCACTAATAGACTTTAAATTTTGTTTTCTAATAATTTTACTATAATTATTAAATATACTTTGCTTATAATTCATTTTTTTATTTATACAAATTGTTTTAACCTTTAAAGTGTTCTCCATAGACATAAACAACGAATTACCTTAACATGATGACTTACAAGCGCATAGTATACCCCCGGGTATAATGAAATGTTAAGTCAAATCCTGGAATCGGCCGAAATAAGCTATAATTAAGTTTATCAAGTTCAGGAAAAATAAAGATATTGTTTATTCCAATTGACCCCTGACCACTGTCAGGACTGTCTTTTTTTTCTAAATCAATCTGATCCTTTATTAGTAATTGTAAAGTAGTGAGCTCCGCCGATAAAAAAGACCACTTGTAACAAAATAAGCGGACTGCTTTTTTATGTAAGTGACTTTGTGCTCCTACAACAGCTCCTTTGATTACTTTAAAAGCAGCGATTGGCTGTTTGCTTTTAATTAATCTGGGTGTTTGACCGCAGCAGCAAAAACATTTATAAACAGCAGCGTATAGCTCACTTTGTGAAAGTAAGTTTTTTGTTGTTGTGTGCAAGACTATTTGAGTAATACTACTCCATAATTTTGGATGGTTAAAGTGAGCTTTTGTGGCGTTGACATATAAATGATTTCTTATAGACAATTTTTCTAGATTAATATTTTTACAATGTTTGAAGATTATTAATGTAGGAAAAGAAGCGCTACTATCAGTTAATTCACTATTATCAGTTAATTGGTAGCGTTGAATGCTTAATTTATGCCAGCTTAATAGTTGTTGATCTACGCATTTTTTATGCTTCATTTTATGCAATATTTGTAATTAAATTTTTATGATTTACTTATTTATTAGTTTAGTGGTAAATATTAAGTTTATTAGTATTTCGAATGCCTTAATTGTATAGTATTTTATATACTATTACAGCTATAGCAACATGTTTCGGATAGTATTGGACTCGAACCAATGAAGCCCAAAAGGGACAACTGCTTTAGCAAAGCAGCGCTTTAACCAACTTAGCTAACTATCCTTATAAGTAAGATAAAATAGAGTATCCATAAATAAAAGAAATCGCCTATACTAATAAACAATTTTATTTAATATTATTTATTAGCCACTATTAATTATTAAAAATTATTATATTGTTTTTTATTATTAATTATTATTATATTGTTTTTTATTATTAATTATTATTATATTGTTTTTTATTATTAATTATTACTTTTACTTAATTATTATTATTTATTTTATTTAATTATTATTATTTATTTTATTTAATTATTATTATTTATTGTTTTTTATTAAACTAAATGCTTAATTGACCAATGTTGTGTCTCTTTTTTCTTTTATAGATGTTGTGTCTCTTTTTTCTTTTATAGGGTTAATAAATCAAGCATGTTTGAATGAAAATGCTTACTTTTGCAGATAAGGCTAAGCTAACAAACTATGAAGGTGCGCAGACCGCTACGGGCGTAACGATGCATCTGTGTGTTTGGTTTGTTAATGTTTAGAGAAGTTTTTTAGTTCTATAGTTTAAAGTGTAAAATAATATATCACTCGGGCTTTTTAAACAAAAAGATCTTCTTTCTAATTAGTTATCTGTAGAATTAAGCATACCTATTGCATAAGTAAATAAATAATACATTAGACACTATTGGTAATTGTCAGTTTAAAATCTCGAATGTTTTGTTCGTAAATATGTTGTCCTTTAGCCGTAGTACTACGACTTAAGGTTAAGGCAATACTACCTAGCATAGCAGATAATAAAATTAAGCTAGCAATGATTAATTGCAAAGCATAGGTAGTGTAAAGTATTGATCCAAGGCTATAAATTTGAGTGGTATAGTCTAATATGCTTGAATTAAAGCAATAATGTAGTTCATATTTTAAATAATCTATGTAATTAGGGCTGTTATACAAGAGTAACTCAACGTTTGCAAAAGAGCTACTAAATTCATTTAAGATATTTTTGCACTGCAATGCAAAAATAATTGCAATAATCGTATTAATAGGTGCTTGCTTTAAGCGCTTTTCTGATATTGGCTCAACCTTTATGTCTAAGATCATAATAGCAAATAAAAAAAATGTACACATAGCGCCAACATACAATACAATGAATAACGCCGCCATATAGTCATGACCGGATAGCAAAACAAGAGCGCTAGCATTAAAAAATGCCAGAATTAAAAAAAGCACACTGTAAACTGGGTTTGAACTTTGTACAACTAAAGTTGCACAAGTGATAAGTAATGCACAAAAAGTATCTATTAGAATAGTCATGATTATTAGTGTTGTTTAATTTGTTCTGTTGGTAACTAAAGGGATTTGAACCCTTACAAACGCATTCACAGCGCGCTATGCTAACCATTACACCATAGCTACCTTAAAAGTGTTATAGTCTGCTTTTCTTAATTCGTTATATACTTTGGTACAATAGCGTAAGAAAAAGAATACTTGCTACTGACTTAATGCTATGCAAACAAAAATATAGTTAGGTTTTACAAAAAATAATACGGTTATGATTGTACTTAAAGCACAAATATAAGCATTTGCAGATACGGGCATAATTGTAAACATTTTTAATTTATGCTGGTTAGAGGTTATATTCTTTTGGTTTTTCTTGGGTATTTTGGCGTCAATCGGTAATACACTATATTTACTCTGTTTTACAAATGTTCTATTTAACTGATTCTGGATTTTTTGTACTGAAGGTTTCAAGGTTTCTTTAAAAGGTAACAATGCTAGCAAGCTCGGATGAAATGAATAAGCTACGCCTGCATTGGTAAAATAAATTGTTTTGATTACTCGAATATAGTAAAACGCACTTAAGATAGCACAGCCAAGTGCAATTGAAAGAGTTAAATACTGCTCTGTCTGTGTTAAAGCATTAATAATCAAGTATTTGCTATAAAAACCTGCAAATGGTGGTATGCCAGCTAAACTAAACAAAGCGATAACCATCGCTAATGCTAAACTTGGATTTGTCTTATTTAATTGGTTTAGGTCACTGATATATTTGATCGTTAAACTATCTGTACCATGATCAATAAGATGCTCAGAATTATTTTGCTTTATTCGAGAATTATTTTGCTTTATTCGCTGGCGGTACTCAAGGTTTGGATGTGTTCTAAATAAAGGTAATACAAAAATACTAAACAAACAAACACTTAATAGTATGTAAACAACTAGGTGGACTATTAGTAAATCCCATTGGCCTGCAATTAATGCTAACAAAAACCAGCCGACATTAGCAACTCCACTAAATGCAATAAGACGTTTTAGCTTTACTTGTCGCATAGCACTAAAGCTACCTACCACTAAACTGAGTATAGCAATTAACGGCAATAATTCAAAAATTGTAATATGCAATTCTAAAATACGGATTAGAGCACTTGCAGCGGCAATTTTAGCAGTAATTGCAAAAAATGCGGTAATAGCAGTTGGGCTTCCCTCATATACGTCAGCGACCCATAGATGAAAAGGGGCGGCAGCAAGTTTAAATAAAAGACTTATACATACACAGGCTAATCCAATACCTAATGATACTGGAATATTATAGCTAAGGTACTCCGAAGCGTTTCCTGTGTTTGTAGAAAAAACTGAGTAAAAGTAATTAATTATAATACTTAAATCTGCAAAATTTTGAGACCCAATTGCTGCATATATTAGGGTAATACCTAATAATAATATTGCTGAACTAAAAGCACTAAGTATAAAATACTTTAAACCTGCCTCTGCGCTAGCTTCAGTTTTTGAGCGCATTGCTGCTAACATATAAAAACTTAAACTTTGTAACTCAATACTTAGGTAAAAAGTTAAAAAATTATAACTTTTTAGTAGACATAGCATTCCAATAATAGACAACCAGATTATAAAAACAAATTCGTATCGACCATAACGTTTAACAGCAGCAAGCCCTAGCAATAATGATGCCGAAGCGCTTATACATAATAGTACACTCATAAACCGGCTCAAGCTGTCCCATATAATTGAATCAGTTAAACCAATCGCATAAGTAAGTGGACAATTTATATATAGTATTTTTGAACAAATTAGGCTAAGAATGACCAGTTGGATAATAGGTTCAATTAAAGTGACGGGTGTTGTTATATAGGCATAACTTGGGCGAATAATCTGCATTTGTGTTTTTATCAATCGTGCAGAATATTTTTTATCATTTTGATTATGCATAGGCAATGGGCTTTGTTGTATAGATTGATCAAAATTAGGTTTCAAAGATAAACTATCTTTACCTAAAGTTTTTTCAAAACTTTTATCTTTATATGAGTCTCTTTTTAAATTGCCAGTATTAGGCTTGCTAAGTTTAGGTAAATTTACATAACGTTCAAAAGGGCGAAACGCCGACTGAGTAAGCTTATCTCTAGTAAGGTTTTGAGTTCTGTAATTAGAAAAACAAATTGCAAATAACAAAAGGATATTAATTAAAACAATTTGAAAACATTCGGGAATTACTACTAAAAAATCGATGGTATGCATTTTAATTTTAATGACTTTAATTTATATTTTATAAACACATGTCTTACATAGTTTATTTTTCTTTATCTACTTGGCCTGACTATTTTCTTGGCTTGGCTCAAGTGAATGATATATCTATATATATAGATATATATTTCAATATGATTAAATATTTATCTTAAGTTTTTAATATCAATAGGCTAATAGTGCTGTATTTATAAATAAAGCTATCACTGTAAAATAAATTAATTTATTATTATATAATTAAGTTAAAAAAAGATAAGAAAAAATGTAGATCGTAATATAATCGTTTACTCTTTATTTGTTTTAGAAAAAGTACATTAGCTATTATCGTTATACAGATTTTTTTTTATTTTATTAATTAAATAGTTGCTTATACAATATTAGAAAAAATCTATAACATATCTATATATATATATTTATAATTGCTTTAAGTAGGGCTTGAACCTACAACCTTTTGATTTTCAATCAAACGCTCTACCAGTTGAGCTTTTAAAGCGTATCTTACAATCAATAAATAATAAATGATTAATTATTTATTAGTTAACATTATGTATTCTAAACTAGCAAGTAGCTGTATTTTTTTATAGCATACTAGCTTTTGTAAATTTATTTGATCCATGCTTCCATGAATCATACAGCTAATTAATTCAGATCTTATGCTTTGTTTTTGCTCTTCTAAGCTTGCGCTAACCGGGTCATTTTGTACTATTAACGATACAAAAATGAAAAAACAAATAGCTAAAATTGATTCAGAGTTTAAAAAAACAATACCTAAACCACTAAGAGTAATCAATGCTATAATATAATATATAGTTAAATTTAAAGACATTTTAAATAAAAAAGAATTTTGATCAGCTTTTTCTAACGGTCAATAGATCCGAACACTACATCTAAAGAGCCAATAATGGCTACAACATCTGCAAGATAATGTCCTCGACCGATTAAATCAATTGCTTGCAGCGAAGCGTAGTCTGGTGATTTTATTTTTAATCTATAGGGGCGGTTAGTTCCATTACTTACACATAATACACCGAATTCTCCTTTTGGGGCCTCTGTTGCGCAGTAGGTTTCGCCCGCAGGTAGGGGGAATCCGCTGCTAGTTGCTTTAAAATGCTTTATTAGCCCTTCCATTGACGTCTTAAATTCAGCTCTTGAAGGGCGGTCTTGATAGCCCGCTTTATCATTTAGTAGATTGAGTTTATCGTTGGGACTAATTAGGGTCGTTCCAGCGATAGGCATTAAATCAATCGTTTGTTTTATAATACGTAAACTTTGGCGCATCTCTTCTATTCTTAATAGGTATCGATCATAACAATCTGAGTTTGCTCCAACAGGCACATTAAATTTTACTTTATCATATAGCTCATAAGGCTGTGCTTTCCTTAAATCATAAGCTATACCAGAGCCGCGGAGTAATACCCCAGAGACTCCCCAAGCAATAGCGTCTTGAGCATTTAAAACTCCAATGTCAACCAAACGTTGCTTGAAGATTCGATTTCCCGTTAGAAGCTCCTCCATTTCATCAATTCGGGAAGCAAATTGATCTGCCCATTGATGTATCGATTGTAGTATTCCTCCGGGCAAGTCTGCTGCGACTCCTCCTGGTCGAAAATATGCTGAATGCATTCGGGCTCCGCAAACTCTTTCATAAAATTCCATAAGCTTCTCCCGCTCTTCAAAAGCAAATAGAAAGGGTGTTAAAGCTCCTGTATCCATGGCAAAACATGATACAGCTAATAGATGATTTAAAACTCGAGTTAATTCAGCGTAAAGCATCCGAATACATTTGGCTCGCTCGCTTATAACGGTATTTGTTAGCCGTTCAATTGCTAAGCAAAAGCTGTGCTCCATTGCCATTACGCTAACGTAATCTAGACGATCAAAATATGGCAGAGCTTGAAGGGCTGTTTTATATTCAATTAATTTTTCAGTACCGCGATGTAGTAAACCTATATGGGTATCTGTTTTAATTATTTGCTCCCCTTGCATCGATAAGATTAATCTGAGAACGCCATGAGCGGCAGGGTGCTGCGGCCCAAAATTGAGGGTAAATGGGCGTGATTTGGGTTTAATTGGTTGTTGAATTGCCATAATTATGTATATATACTAATTAATATGATTGTTAATTATATCGTTGGTGATTACTTAGTATAACGTTTTATATTTTATATTTTTAGTAGTGAAGATCAGATAATAAACTCATCTTTTTTACACATAAAAAAAATTTTTATACTAAATAACACCGGAACTAACGAGAATTGAACTCGTATCTAGCACGTGACAGGCGCTTATTTTAACCATTAAACTATAGCTCCTTTATATTTAAAAAGTCACTTTAAACGAGTTTAATAATCATTTTATTATACTATATAATGTTTATATCAAAATTAATGCAGCTCAATAGCATCTTTTAAATAGATACAAAGCAGCACTGCAAAAACATAGGCTTGTAAAAAAGCCACGGCTAACTCTAAGCCATAAATAGCTACAATTACAACTATCGGTATTATAGATAATATTGCGTATAAACCATTTGTCGCCATTGCCCATGCAAAGTTTGCTATTATGGCAAGCAAACTGTGCCCTGCTGTAATATTTGCAAACAGTCGGACCCCGAGACTAATTGGTCTAAAAATGTAACTAATCAGTTCGATAATAACTAGTAAGGGAGCAAGCCCAATTGGTGCTCCTCCTGGTAAAAAAAAACTTAGAAAACTAAGCCCATGTTTAAACACACCAATTAAAGTAACTCCTATAAATAAACTAAAGCTTAGGCCAAACGCTACAACTAATTGCGCAGTTGTTGCAAAACTAAATGGGATTAGCCCGATAAAATTCGCTGTAAAAATAAACAGCCACGTAGTGAAAACAATGCCTATATATTTTCGCGCTTCATATGAGCCAAGTTGTTCTAAAACTAACCCGCTTACAAATTCATATAGCATTTCACTTACAACTTGGTATCTACTAGGTATAATAAGCCCACCGTCAAGGAATAAAGTAGACCATATTATCCGAATACATCCTATAGTAAGTAGGCAATAAATTGCACTATTAGTGAAGCTAATATCAATAAAGCCCATCTGTAGAGAATAAAGGCTAATTACGGTAAATTGTTCAAGTGGAGAGTACAT